TGTGGCTGCATAAGTCCCAGTAACGATATATCCCTATTTCTTCATCCAATCGAACCAATAACAAATTTTCTTTGAAATTGAGGAAGAAGACGAAATATAGACATATTCATTGGACCTGTGTCGTTAACGGAATAGATGTTAATAAAGTAGATCGAATTAAGCTTAGATGCCAAACCCTTCCATTTATTTTTAAGGAGTTGAACTTGCTACAAGCATGAACCACTTCTGGTAGTTCTAGGTCAAACCTACGTCGTAAAAAACGTATCGTACTTCTATGTTTACTTGCCAACGTACTATCACATGGAAGTCGTAGTATATATCTCAATCTACGCAATCCATCTCGATTTGTCGCGGCACCATAATACGAAGAAAAAATAGTCCAAATTTTACCAAATCTATTCAAGATATCATCATCTGTTGGCGCAACCCAAGCTAATTTGCTAATTGGACGGCCAGTGCTGTCGCAGAACTTCCCTTTTTGCAGGAGTTTAACTAGTAGTAAAATTGGAAGTCTAGGATAAATCTTTCTCCCACTTGAAATACTGCTGCAGGAATCCACCGTGGTTTCAATTTGAACGTTTCTTGACACTAACTTAATAGTTGAGATGTAACCCAAGAAGAAGGCACAATTCATGGGTAACAAATGGATATGTAGTTGGTTAGATTCAGTTGGATAATTAAGATGAGATCTGAGAAAGATAAGGAAATAATGAATCCACCTTTTTATAAAATAGTGAGCTCCCCGAAAAGCTAGAAAAGATTTATTTTTATATCTTCCGAAATGGATGCAGAAACTTTGGATGAGGTATTGACTATCCATCTCATATAATTCCATCCCATCTAATTGAGAATCAGATTTGGAAAGACAAAATCTTTTTATATTAATATTCCTTGTATCTACATACGCGTAAAATCTTGCCTGAAACTTATGCTTTCGTTTCCACAAAATCGACGATATCGAGTCGATTTCGTAGGTGTAAAAATTTTGAAGTAACAGGTCAATAATTCTACCTTCTTTCTGCCTCCAAAACCGAAATTGAATAAATTTTCCATACGAGGTTTCATATGCGTAAAAACCTATCCTTAATAAATGTAAAAGTGAGACATCTCCAACTCGTCGACGAAACAGGCGAACCAGAGTTTCCAGATGAACATTCTGTGACATCTCAATCTCTAACACGTGGCTAGACTTTGGTAGTCTATCCTCGAGAAATAAAAAAGGGGAATGGATGGATTGTGAAATTTTTAAGTTATTATTTGTATTTGTTTCGCCAGCTAGTTGACGCAGACAGGGTATTCCCAAAATTAAACATATTGTTTGTAAAAGTACGCGAAGATACAGATCTACATCAAACTGAGTACTTCATTTTCGAACAAATTCTGAATAGAAAATCTCCAAATAATTTTGGTGACGCACGCTATCAATTGAACGCTTTGTTGCGACTGCACTACAACCCCTAACTACTAAATCTACATCTCGCCCATCTAAGCGAGACTTACAGGCAACTGAGTGAAAATTATCTCTAAGTAGGAGAAGAAGTAGATATGGGAAGCAATCTTTATTGAAGATAATCTTTTCAATTTTCTGTAATGCATCGAATCTAGGAGGGGACCCAGAAGTTATTCTCATCGCAGTAACTCCTAACCATTACTATATCTCGTACCAATCCCTTTTTAGAAGCAGGGAATTCAATATATTAATAATTAAGTTTTCGTTATATGAATAAAGGATAGATGGAACTACAATTAGTTAACCATTGTACGCAAAACTAAATGAATCATTCGTAGCATGAAACCTGAGCTAATAAGTATTTACTACATTAGTAAATACTTATTAGCTCAGGTTTCATGCTGGAGAAATAGTTATCTAAGGTAATATACTGAGTGACAATCATCTTTCAGGAAGAAACTTTGATAGGCGATAGGAGGAGCAGGTTTGACTGAAATTAAGACGTAATTAAGCATTCGGCTGACGCTTGCTTAGCCGCATATTGAGTTGAGAAAAGTTTGTTTCGTTAATAAGTTACTACTGATTTTAGCTACTCCTGCCCCCCCTGCTTCTCCAATTTCTAATTATGCCCGTAAAGATATGTCCGATATCACTTCTTTCAAAAGAGGTTTTTATGGAAAACCAGTAATCCCTTCGAGATAGTCTACTTCTTAAGGGAATGACAAATGCGGCGTAGATGTAGAGTATAACTAAAAGGGAGGGATAATACAGAAGCACCTGGAAGAATCTGTAAACTGGGCCCATTAAATTCTCCTAAAATTCAAAATTTAATTTGAGGTTTATTCCGATTTGTTTGAGCAACCTTGCCCCTTTCGAAATAATCAAAACAGCCGCTCTTGATTGAGCTACTTCTTCCGGTGGAGCAACAAAAGTATAGAGATCCAATTGGGTTTTGCTCTTTATGGGGGTTGTAGAAACCAACCTCCTGAATGTATCTATTCTTATCTCGCCGAGATTGGGTATCAGTTACAATTATTCGATAAGTAACGTATCTTGATAAGTAGATGCATATATAAACTTCTGAATTCGTACGGCTTGGAGTACAACTTCAGCTGCACGGATCAATTTGTTATCCAATTGCAAGAAGATGCTTCTAACTTGTATGTGTATGATGGGGACATCGTCCCATCTATTGAGTTATCTTCTTGCAAATTATGCTTCTGGAATAGCCGTTGTCGCGAGGTAAATAGGGAAAATGAATACAGAAACAAACCTGCCCCCTCCCTTCTTTCTCTCCGTGAAAATGGTTTCGATGGTCGAGTCACACATTGCTTCTTATCATGTTGCTTCAAGCGAGGTTTCGCCATAATATCTCAAAATCAAGAATTATTTTCTTGTCAAATACTTATTCTTCAAGCAAGTATCTCCATTGTACAAACTTTCTGACGCAAAATGAAGTTAAGCAGACTAGAGATTACCCCAAATTATTATCTGTACAGTTTATCAAATTAACTATTTGATTTCTCTTTAGCTGCATACGTCGCATCAATTGTAATTTCTGGAATATTGTTTTGCTTCGCAAAAACTTCGGTGTTTCTCCTGATTTTTCCCCTTACGAATCCGGGAATTCTACTTGGTTCCGACTCAGCTTCGGGAGTCCAATTAATATCGCTTCCATCTGTTGATAAAGACTTGGTGCTTATACCCTTGGTGTCGTGCCCCCCGAAAACATCCGATGAATGATCTTCCATACCTAAATTAAATGAGTTATAGATTAAATCAGCTATTTGATTGGTGCCTTCGTAACCTAGAAAGGGTCGGTATCCTAGAGGAAAATTCTGAATATGAACTGGTGAAGAAATAACTCCGCACGGAATATCAATACGTTTGCCAATATGACGCTCCATTTGCGTCCCAAATATGGCAGAAGGTTCAATACGGGCTATCATATCTCCAACTTCGGTATGATCTTCCGTTACTACTACCTCACCACATAAACCTTGAACTTGCTCATTAAACCGTTCTGCATCATGCTTACAATACGTGCCTGAGCAACTTACACGAATTCCCATTTCTTTCACAAGTATTTTAGTAATTGAAGCTGCATGAGTTGCATCACCAAAAATAGCTGCTTCTTTTCCAGCCAAATTTTGACAATCAATAGACTTTGAAAACCAAGCTGCTTGAGAAACAAATTTAGTTTGATTGTCAACATATAATTTGTAGTTGAGTCTCTTTTCTAAGAGCGCGTAAGCCCACACATTCACAAGTTTTTCGATCTGTGCAATAAAATTGGCTGTATTTGAAATCCCCATGGGAGTTGTAGATATGTACGGCATCCCATACTCCTTTTCTAAAAAAGTTGCTGTCATCAAACCTACTTCACGATAAGGGACTACATTAAACCAAGCTCTCGGCAAATCCCTCAAATAGTTGAGGTATCCCCCCTCTGGAATTACTTGATTGGCTGCAATTCCCAATTCTCCAAGTAAACGTTTCAACTCGCGACAGTCATGTTGATTATGAAAGCCTAAAGTAAAAATTCCTATAATATTTGCTGAAGGCGTGTCTGTGACAGATCGATCCAAGGTACTTCGTTTACGAGCCCTATCCAAGTAAAATCGAATTATTTGTTCCAGGGTTCTATCCGCCGCTTGAAGCTCATTAACTCAGTGATAATTAACATCCGCGAGAATTACATCCGAATCGGAAGACAAAGAAGCTCGATCTACAAAATTTTGTAGATCCTCCTGTAAAATACTAGAAGTGCATGTAGGTGTCAAAACAATTAGGTCAGGATGTTATTCCTCATCTTTTCGGCTTATGTTATTTATAACCTTTTCTTGAGACCCGCGTGCTAATACGTGGCGATCTACTACACTAGCAGTTACTGGGGTGAAATCCCTTTCCCTCTCCGACGTCGAGCGCATCACGTTGAAGTAGTCGTCTCCTAAAGGGGCATGCATTATAGCATGTACGTTCTTGAAAGAACTAGCTACTCGTAAAGTACCTATGTGGGCGGGTCCAGCGTACATCCAATAAGCTAATTTCATAATTTCAATTTGGTATCATTTTATTGCTTCACATCATAAGGGGATCTATTGCTATATGTGGCTTATCATCATAATATAAACTGGGAGATCCACCGGGAGAAACTATAAAGTCGAGTCTATTGGGAGGCGAAGTGGGTGGCGAATTAAAGCCAGAAATAAGAATTCTGAATTCTCGAACTTCTGGTATATGGAAATGCGGGAGATCTTTTCTCCCCCCAAAAAAGGATCTGGGACGGAAGGATTCGAACCTCCGAGTGACGGGACCAAAACCCGCTGCCTTACCGCTTGGCCACGCCCCACAAATGGTTAGTATGATGACTATCCTACACTTTGGGTTTCCTGTCAACCGGCTTCTTTAATTATCTGCCCAGCTGCGAAGCTACGGCAGCAAAAAAGATTGAATGAATTTAAAAGGACTGATTAGAAAATCAAACTAAAATAGAATGGGTAACTAAAAATCAATTAAAATATCATTCTAGTCCGATGAAATATAAATTTGGGAAATCCTAACTGTTCGAATGAGAGAACGAACATATAACAATATATATATCCGACGGGTCAACCAATTAAAAGTGATGAGCAACCATGTCGGAAAAAAAATGATTTGTTACATCAATGGAGAATGAAGATGACAGTTTTATATGACATCTGTCTAGAAAATTATATTCAACTCGATGGCACTTCTTTTGCCAAATTACCCGAAGCTTATGCAATCTTTGATCCAATTGTGGATGTAATGCCAGTAATACCGGTTTTTTTCCTTCTCTTAGCTTTTGTTTGGCAAGCCGCAGTTAGCTTTCGATAAGAAATACTACAGGTTGCTCAGTTTCGGAATGCCTCGTCCCTTATCGAGGAGCGGAGGGGAGTTGTCAGATAGTTAAAGTTGGAAACTCAATTAGAGGCGTCACTGCAACTTAAGCGAAAATCAAATTTTGACAAGAAGTCTCTCACCCAGTTGTGGCATCTGCGGCCGGAGATGTGAGTATCGACATAACCTCTCAACTTCGTTAGAAAAGAAGGTGTTGGATCCACGCTGTTTACTTCATCTTAGAAATAGAAGATTTTTAACAAGTTCTATTTCTATGTAAATCGCCCCCCCCCACGGATTAGGAGGAGAAAATTATGTAAAAAATGCATATCATGAATTAGATTAATTAATATCTCATAAAAGCCGGTCTTTTTTCTTTTTTCAGTTGAAAAAATATCAATCATATTCATATGTCCATACAAATATAACAGATGGAATAAAAAAGAACTTATTTCAGAACAAAGCTGTTCTGTTCTATTTCACCCCTAATTGAAAGAAACGGAGATGTTGTCATGCTTACCCTCAAACTATTTGTCTATGCAGTAGTGATCTTCTTTGTTTCTCTCTTCGTTTTCGGATTTTTATCAAATGATCCTGGACGAAACCCCGGACGTAGGGATTAAATAGAAGACGTTGCCTCAGTTGTCTCGTCGAGATCAATTTTTTGATGAATGAGGCTAATGAAACTCTAAGTAGGGGAGAGAGAGGGATTCGAACCCTCGGTACATATGAGTTGTACGACGGATTAGCAATCCGACGCTTTAAACCCCTCGGCCACCTCTCCAAGCAACTAAAGATTTAGTTGCTCTTTCGTTTAATTCTAACACGAAGCTGCATTGTAAGTCTATGCCGTAAATTTAAATTTACGGTACAGTTTGTAGAAAGGATGATCCTGCCCGCGCAAGAGTCAAACTGTAGTCTACTTGTGGCTTAAGCGCAAAAATTTACTTTTGCCAATTTCCCCCCCCATTTCTAACATGGAATATAATAAAAATTCATTCGTAGCTAACTAGATTGAGTGCAGACAGAAAATCTAAGCAAAAATAGATTCAATATTCTCTAACCTAGTTAAAATTGGGTTAAAATTGGCAGATTTGATTCCGTATCTTAAACCAAAATAATTGCCAATGCGACACAACGGCCAATGTTGCAGCTCAGATGCTTGCTATGAAAGCACAATTTAAGTAGCAAAATAATTTCACTTTATAAAATTGATGCCAGGAGGTTTCTCTCACCCTCCCCAGTTTTTTCCGCGTAATTGGAGGAGTAGATTAACTAAATAGATACGTTTAATCTTCTATAAAATTTCTTAGTATCAAGATAGATTTTCGAAAAGCGGTAGAAGGAGGGATAATGAATTTAGAGACAATTGCACAACTTGCTATCTTGGCATTGGTAGTTGCATCAGGACCGTTAGTAATTGCACTACTGGCAGCTCAAAGAGGTAATCTGTGATGTGGGCGGCGCAAATATAAAATGAATATTGATTTCGTCTATATACACGAAATATATACATAAACGGGGAGTAGGTGGGGGGGGGGGGGGGCTCCTCCTACAGCCAAATGTAAGTACGTCTGAAACGCCTCGCCAATATACAGATAGTTTGTATACTATGATGGTGTCGTAGCGGGTATAGTTTAGTGGTAAAAGTGTGACTCGTTTCACATCGGCTCCACTAGTTAAGGGATCTTTCAAACTGAATCTTAACTAAAGTCAAAAGCTTCATTTTTACGAAAGTACATCTATTTTTTCTTCTTCACCAGCTTCTGGTACGGAAAAAATGAATCATTCCCGTCACTCCTGTACTTCGAAAGTCGTACTGTTTAGTGACGAAGCAGAAATTTTTTGGTATCCAAAAAACTTTGGACACCTCTCAAAAAGAGGGAAGATTACAAATCTATGGGTAGACATCTAAAATATTTGTCTTATCGTCACTGAACCTTGGAGAAGAAAGAATCCAAGCTCGAGAGTTATAAATAGATGGATCTTGGTTTATCAAGATTATCAAGTCAAGTACTTCTTGAGTTAAGAAGTAATGATTTCTTTTGACTCGGTGAGAGATATTTTTCTAAAGATTTTGGGGGGTAAAAATAAGGAACGAAGTAGACGGAAAAGAAGAATTAATAAAACTAATCCTCCTTCTTTTTCTTAGGATCATCTAAGAAGTATATTCGCGCTATACGGCCAAGACGTAGGCGAGACTGACATAGATTTTATGGATGACGCTTAATCAAATTGGGTCGCCTCTGTCGCCTATTCGAACAGAAGAAGGAATAAGCCTCGACTTTCTTCAACCTGGAGAGGAAAACTGGATCCTCATAAAAAAAAATTAAATAGGCTCCTTCTTTCGTTAGATCTAGCTAAGCAAAAATTCCCCAGTTTTGTCCCACCTAGCCTTCTCCTTCCTCCATAAAGGAGCCGAATGGGCGGAAACTTCCATGTTCGGTTCTGGATTAGCGACGTATTGTACGTCTGTCGTCGCCGACTATAACCTTTAGCCTTCCAAGCTACTGATGCGGGTTCGATTCCCGCTACCCGCTGGTGATACGACACTGAGGATGCCGGAACCCCAGTGAAATTAGAATTTTCACTCATAAATTGCGTCGTGAACAAACTAAAGTTCTTGCTTGTTCACGATTTGCTAACTAATTCTCTAAATTATTCATGATCAACTTATCGATGATTAACTAGTAGGAGGAGAGAAGGAGCGCCCATCGTCTAAGGGATAGGACAGAGGTCTTCTAAACCTTAAGTATAGGTTCAACTCCTATTGGGCGTAATTCCGTGTTTGAGGTCATTTTATCGGCGTAGATGAAGTGGAAACAATTGGATGAAGCACGAGGATTACCTCATTCCCCAGGTAAAATTTGCAACCGTATTACCTACTTTTCTTGCAGCGTAAAAATATCTGTTGACTCCTTAATTGCTTCTTTCAAAAGTGTTTCCGCTTGTTCTGTAAATACTTTTGCGGAACGAGTAATTTCACCAAATTCAGGTTTGTTTGTTATTACATACTCCCGTAGCTGAACCAAGAACCGTTTGACTTGTTCAACTTCTGGTGCATCCAAATATCCGTTGACTCCAGTATAAATAGTAGCAACCTGTTCTTCTACTGATAATGGGGCTGATTGAGATTGCTTAAGCAGCTCCCGCAATCGCTGACCCCTAGCTAATTGATTCTGAGTAGTTTTATCAAGATCAGAAGCAAATTGTGCAAAAGCTTCCAATTCTGCAAATTGTGCTAATTCCAATTTCAATTTGCCAGCCACTTGCTTCATAGCTTTTATTTGAGCTGCGGAGCCAACTCTAGATGCAGAAATACCCACATTTATGGCTGGTCGAATTCCAGCGTTAAACAGATCCGCTGACAAAAATATTTGTCCGTCGGTGATGGAAATAACATTGGTAGGAATGTAGGCTGAAACATCTCCCGCTTGGGTTTCAACGATAGGTAAAGCTGTCATGCTACCTTCCCCTAATTGGAGGCTTAACTTAGCTGCTCTCTCTAAAAGACGAGAATGTAGATAAAAAACATCTCCTGGATATGCTTCTCGACCAGGTGGTCTCCTTAGTAGCAGAGACATTTGTCGATAAGCTTGAGCTTGTTTAGATAGGTCGTCGTAAATAATCAAGGTATGCTGTTTGCGATACATGAAATATTCGGCCAAAGCTGCTCCCGTATAAGGAGCAAGATATTGCGGAGTGGCTGGAGAATTTGCGGCTTCGGATACTACGATCGTATATTCCATGGCACCGCGATCTTGAAAAGTATCCACTACCTGAGCCACAGAAGAAGCTTTTTGACCAATAGCTACATAAACACATATAACATTTTGACCTTTCTGATTCAAAATTGTATCTGTAGCTACTGCTGTTTTACCAGTCTGTCTGTCGCCAATAATCAATTCCCGTTGACCACGACCTGTGGGAATCATAGAATCAATAGCAATAAGACCTGTTTGTAAAGGTTCGTATACCGAGCGTCTTGAAATAATTCCTGGAGCGGGGGATTCAATCGACCTAAACTCGGAAGCTGGGATTTGACCCCTCCCATCAATAGGTTGGGCCAGGGCGTCTACAACACGGCCCAGAAACAAGTTGCTAACCGGTATTTGGGCAATCTTTCCCGTCGATCTTACGGAGCTTCCCTCTTGTATGGTCAAACCATCACCCGTCAGTACGGCCCCAACATTATCAGATTCCAGATTCGGAGCAATCCCTGTTGTACCATCCTCAGATTCCACCGATTCACCAGCCATTACTTTATTGAGTCCATGAATACGAGCGATCCCATCTCCGACTTAAGGTACGGTACCAATGTTAACAGCTTTCACTTCCGGGACATACCCTTCAATTTGCTTGCGAATGATGCTGCTAATTTCGTCAGGTCGAATGTTTATTACCATTTTTTCCAAAGAAAATTACTGGGAGGAGGAAGATTAAGAATAAAACCCGTTTCGTAATGAGATGAAAATTAGTAGTTAAATTGGAACTAGTCAGACTTGCTATCCATGGCTCTAAATAAGCCAATGTGATAATCAATCATTCGCAGGTGCAATTGATTATCCAAACGAGTATTTAGGGTTTCTAGAGCCCTTTCAGATGCTAATCTAGAAACTTGCCGCCGAACCTGCTCAATAGCACGTTGCTTCTCGAAACGAATTGCATAATTCTTACTATCTTCTAATCCTTTTAAATCTTCGTCAGCTGCATCGACGAGATCTCGTTGTTCTCTGTCCATCTGCGTAAGTCCATTGATTCGGATTTCATCCGCTTTCACTTTTGCTTGCTGCAGGCGAATACGAGCCTTCTGAAGTTTATTAGAAGCTTCTTTGTAACGTTCTTCCGCATCTCCAATTGTATTCAAAATTGTTCTTTCACGATTGTCTAGAAAGTTGATCAATGAAAGTGGATTACGGATCTCCGATTCTAGGAGGCTGGTGATCTCTTCCCAAACCGAACGTGGATTTTTTGACCCATTCGGCTTTCCTGCCCGTTTTTGCCGAAAAGACAAGTTGGTAAGATTAGATAGACATTATCTTTGAACGCGGGCTCGCCTTCCTTCTTCTTCCCATTGATTAACAAGATTCATTTATTCGACGCTTAGATAGACTAATTGATATTTGAATGGGGAGAAAGATTGAGGACTCTCCCAGCTAATTATTAATTAATTGAGAGCCGTTTCTTCCGAGTAGTATTCATCTTGTATGGGTTGTCTATTCAGCAAATTGAAGGAGATTGAGCTAAATCAATTCCGACATCTATCTATCTATTTACCTACATAAGTATAGGTATCTACCCCGATAGTTTATACAAATCGAAGTATTCCTAATATGGGCGTCTTATACCGAATAGACCCAAATAGAGGGAATAATGCGTTTCGAACCGCGATTTGGCTTACGCAGTGGGGGAAAGAGAACCCCAATTTTGCTAAGACTTCAAGCAATTCGGCTTTAACCATATTGACGACAGTCCCGGAAATCGGTGAACGGAATTGAAAGTTTCATCGATTACACGAAATGCTCCAGTTCTTGCATAGTCTCTACTTACAAGGAATTCGTCGGGGTTTTGCACCTTCGGGTGCAACTGAGGAAAACAGTTCTTCCACTCGGCTATACGACTCGCACACACCCCCTTTCCATAGTAAAATAATATACCTAGTACTAAAATTAAGTTAATTAAGTTTATTTCCAAAATATTGGTATTTAAACCGATACTTGCGGCAGAAGCCCAATCACTTGAGGGAGTAGCGATCTCACTTACACTTCTCATAGTCCTTCCCCTCCTGGAAAGTTTTGCAAGATTTGAACAACCTCTGGTCCGGCCTGATAGGAAGTGGCAAGCCTCGAATTTCGAGAAATCAGAGGAAAACTGTGATGAAACCACTATTTCTTGAACTAATCATTTCTATCAACTTGTAGTAATTTACCCCACCTGTTGAAACTTCCCGGTTAGTATAAGGAACTGCAGAAAAACGCGGCAGGGACTCAGTTAAGTAAATGGAGCAGCAATCTACTGCTAGGCCCCTCCCCTCCAAATTATGGGTCTGCCACCGATTTGGAGATAGTTTAGGGAAGGGAGGGGTAACGGTACAACAAACTACCTACTAGTTTAAACAAGTTAAACAAATGGATTCGCAAATAAGGGAGCTGGAGCTACAACTAATCCATAAATTGTCAAAGCTTCCATGAAAGCCAAACTCAATAATAAAGTACCCCGTATCTTGCCTTCTGCTTCTGGCTGTCTGGCGATACCCTCGACTGCTTGACCTGCCGCAGTGCCCTGGCCAACACCGGGTCCGATTGAGGCGAGGCCGACAGCTAACCCAGCAGCAAGAACAGAAGCAGCAGAAATCAATGGATTCGTATTAGTCTCCTCCTAATTTATTTACGTCAATCAATATTGTTTTGTCGGGTGCTAACTAAAATCGTCGCAACGACGAGTTTCTAGTAAATGTTAATCCAAAGATCAATTCTACATGAATCTGATCAAAATTAGTGATGTAATATGACATATACTTAACTTGATGTTGGATTATAGGCAGTGATGAAGTACTGGAAGAACGTATCTGTTTCTTACGTCAATCGGTCTGATTTCTTGCTTAATTTGATACAATTAAATTGAAAACATTCAAGTATTTGGTATTACTAAATAGTACCTAGCAAAGCATGTCCATTCTAATTTCGATGCAAATAAGATCTAGTCAATTCATTTGATATACTGCGGACATACGTACATGTAACCGAAATCCAAACGGGGGGCGCAAAGACGGCATAAATTACTTACCCAACATATTATATCTCCTCCTTGTCAATTTGAGCTTGGCGATGCGAGTCATTATTTTATTTTCACCTCCCCCTTTCAAAATCTCAAATTGATTTCATCAAATTGGGGAGGCCGTACAGCAATTATTACCCCCCCCCCCTCATCCCCTCCATTACTACTTGAAGTGGAGGGAAAGGTCTCATGTTGCTGTAGCATGATACCACGCAAACAGCTTCTTTACCATGATGATCCAATGAATGCTTCTCAAATAGATTATTGATTGATTATCATAATATCTCGGAATGAATCGACTGAATTAGTGATGGCCCTCCATGGATTCTCCAATATAAGCTGCAGCTGAAGTAGCAAAAATCAAAGCTTGTATGGCACTTGTAAATAATCCCAAAGGCGTCATGGGTACAGGAACAATTAAAGGTACTGAAGAGACGGGGACAGCTACTACCAACTCGTCGGCTAAAATATTTCCAAACAATCGAAAACTAAGTGACAGGGGTTTAGTGAAATCTTCCAAAATATTGGTAGGTAGCAGCACCGGAGTTGGCTGGATATACTTGCCGAAATAACTGAAACCTCTCTTTTGTAAACCCGCATAAGAATGTGCTACTGATGTAAGCAAGGCTAACGCGACAGTGGTGTTGATATCGTTGGTAGGTGCAGCCAACTCTCCGTGGGGTAACTGAATGATTCGCCAAGGAAACGAGGCGCCAGACCAATTGGAAACAAAAATGAATGGAAACATCGTTCCAATAAATGGAACCCAAGAACGGTATTCCTCTTCCCCCATCTGGGTCCTAGTTAAATCCCTAATAAATTCGAGAACATACTCAATAAAATTCTGGCTACCCGTCGGTATGGTTTGCAGATTTCTGGCACCTACAATAGGTAGAGCCAATAACAGGGCAACAACGATCCAGGAAGTTACAAGAACCTGCGCATGAACCTCGAAGACCCCTACTTGCCAATAAGAATGTTAGCCTACTTCTACACTCGATACTTGATACAGATGATCCATTTCAGAAATTCCCAGTTGGTCTATGTGCGTAATATCCCCCTCTCAATAGATAAATTTATCCAAAATATTTAAGGTAATCACTACAACTTCTTCTTCTTCCTGTTTACGAAGTAACAAGAACAAGTTATTCTTTTTAATGAATTTGGGCGACATCCCAAAAAATCTTTCGCTATCTCGTGAGAAGTTGCCGAGGCAGCTACCAGCCCCGGCTTTGCCGCCTATTAATTTGCCTCAAAGAACTTTGAGTTTGAACGACCTTCACAAATAGCTACTGTTGGTTTATCCAATATCCATCGGATTGAGGGTCGTGCGTCGTCATTACCGGGAATTGGGATATCTACAAGATCCGGATCACAATCTGTATCAACAACACAAATTGTGGGAATACCTAAAATAATACATTCTTTAGGGGCAATAGATTATTCGTGTTGATCAGTAATTATCACAATATCGGGTAAATTTGACATATATTGAATTCCGCCTAGGCATCTTTTCAATTTAGATAGTTATCCTCTCAAAATCGCCGCCTCTTGCTTCGGAAGTCAGTCGAACCCTCCCGTATCTTCTTCGTTTTGTAAGTATTGAAACTTATGAAGACGCATTTCCGTGGTGAACCAGTTTGTTGACGTACCTCCTAGCCATTTTTCATTCACATAGTGACATTGAGATCTTGTTGCATATGATGCTACCAAATCAGCTACCTCATGTTTTGTACCAACCGTTGAGAATTCCTTTCCCTCCGCTGCTGCATCAAATACTAGATTACAAGCTTCAGATAAAAGACGAGCAGTCTGAGTGAGATCGAGTATATGAACACCCTTCCGTTCTGTAAATATAAAAGGTAACATCCTAGGATTCCATTTATGGGTTTGGTGACCAAAATGGATCCCGGCTGCCATCATTCCTTCCAAATTGATATTCCAATTTTTCTGCTGCATCTTCTCCTCAAATATAAAAAACTCTAAATTCGTCCTATTTTAACTAAATTTGATAAATTATTACAATCTGATGATCAATTTTTCGAGTTGAAACACACAAAAACGTCATTGAATACCATGCCTTAGCTCATTTCGAGATGGAGGGGTCGACTCAAGCCCGTTTGGATAAATAGATTGGGGTTGACATTTCGCTCCTTGCGGTAACCAAATAAATCGGGTTTTGTTCCCCAAGTTGGGTTCTTGCTACTTCTATTTAGTGCCAAATAGAACCGTTTCCGTTTATTAACTTCTAGTTGGCAAACGATTTCTGGACTACCTGTTCCGACAGGGACAGCGCCGCCAAGAATAACGTTCTCCTTCAATCCTTTCAACCGATCGATGCGACCTCGGGGAGCAGCTTTGGCCAATACTCGCGTAGTTTCTTGAAGACTCGCCTCTGATAAAAAACTAGTCGTACTAAGGGCTGCCCTTGTCATTCCCAGTATAATAGGCTCGTAGAAAATTGGTCTCTTTAATACACGATTCATCCGCTCCGCCTGTGATAACTCAACAAGTTCCCCAGGAAAGAATACGTTGGTTATCCCATCCTCCGATGCTACGACCCCCGATGTCAGTTGCCAAATAATAATTTCTAGATGTTTGTCGGATATTTGTACCCCCTGAGATTCGTAAACTTCTCGAATTTCATTGGTTAAGATCAGTTGGCAATGTTCCAGACTTGTTCCGGTACTTAAGAAGTGACTCCAGAAGTTCCCAATTAATCTTATAATACCCTGATTCCATCTTCTGAAAATATTTTCGATTTTTGCTGGAATAGGAGCAATAGAGCGAGACTCCAACAGCTGCTCAACTTTCGGAAGACCCTGGGTGATGTCTCCAGATTTTAACCTATCATACGGTAACGTTATTAATGTATCTCCCTCTCCGATAGTGTCTCCAGATATCTTATGAGGAGCTGCTCCCTGATTCACCAGAATAGTCTTACCAGTTCTGATTAGTAAGTAATCTTGCTGAATGGCTACGACCTGACCAGACTTGAGAAATACACTACTTCTAGAGAAGAATCGACTTCCACTGATTAGTAATCCTAGATTAATTGACAGGATTCCCCGAATGAGAAATTTTGACGGCGAATGGATTGGATTTTCCAACAAGAATCTATCTAAAAAAGAATTTTTAGAACATCTCAATACTAATCTATTCTCATCAATTAGATACCGATGTCTACGTTCCGACGTATCTGTTCCATCTGTATATATCAAGTGATCGAGGAAGTAGTTGATGCAGAGGGGGGCTTCTCCACCTAGCAACAAATGAGGGGGAGCAGATGAATAAGAAATTGTGTATGAAGTCCCCACTAGACCTACCTCTTCAACTTCTAATTGGAAGCAGGTAAAGCTTGATCTCCCGAATTTAATCGATCTCTTCCTACTACTTAGATTCGGAGACCTTTCCGAACAAGATTCGCATTTGAAACTGGGTAAAGCGTGTTTCAAACTCCCAGATGAGCTGCCTACACCTGATTCTAAGCGTGATAAATATTCTCCAACTCCTTTCCCATAGCTGCTGCTGTTTGAATAAGCGAAGTAGCTTCTACGATAAAAATCAGGAGGTGACAAAGTTAGAAAAGACCCATCACGCTCTGGAACCGAATAAACAGTAATGCTCCGATATTTGCAAACTAAATCATCGCCGTCGTCGGATAAATTCATTTGAGTGCGAAACGGTTTATCGGCAGACACCAATTTATTGAAAACCTGACTGATTCCGGGACTTCGTACGGGAGGAGATGCTAACAGATTAACCTGAATAAAACTATTAACTAGATTATTGATTTTCACGTTGGTGAGAGATAAGTAGTTTCTTTTCGCAGAAGGGGTATCGTGAGAGTGTATTTGCCACTCAGCCACTGAAGAAGTTCGAATTAATTGAGTAGTCTCATGATTAATTCTCTTGATTCTCCCACCATTTCTACGAGAGATACATAAAAGGGCTTGAGCGTCCATGCGCTTCTGTGTCTTCGGCTTATCAATACGGAAGACCCCTTGCGCCGAAAAATCTCTAAATACGTTGTACCTGACAGCTGGTCTTGCTGGGACAGAGGTCTCCCTTTCCCCGTAAAGTATAACCGGTTGTAAGTAAACCCAATCCACGGCTTCAATTCTATTGGGAATCAAATTACCTGGCTCTATTAGATTAACATTCCGTCTGGATAGATTAGTTGCCGCTTCCAGATTACAGATATATCCGGGTAATACTCTTACTGTAACACCACCTGTTAATGGCTCACCAACTTGGATCAGTTCAACTACTTCACTACTAGTAGTACCAGTTACTTGTTCCCCTTCTCCTATAATAGTATTGTTTGGTATCGAAATAAATGATGGAGGTTCATATATAGTATAAGTCTCTTCAGGAATTAGGAAGGAATTGACCCCTCCAACTACTCTACACCACGAGCCGGAAGTCTTCTCTTCCGTCTTATCGTCGAATACAAATATCTTTTTATCAGCAGATTCAACTTCTATGTTGCCACAGGTTATAATCCCCGCAATACCAGTTTGATAGTCACATCTCTCATAGATTGCGAAGATATCATTTTCATCTAGAATGCTGTTTAATTGATGAACATCAACATTTACAAAAAATGATTGATTGAGATTTGATTGTTGCCTCTCCGACGAGGGAGAAACGGGTTCAGTTTCTTCTCCGGACCGCTTCACCCTGATATTAGATAAAATATAGTTAGATATTGGAAGTTTTGAACAACGTGAAAAATATTTTGTATCGATTCCAAATTCTCGCATACTCAATTGCGAACTTCCGCAATTGGCAGCGTCAATTCTCTTTTTGCCAAGTCTCTTAGAAGAATTGCATCTTCCTTTTATTTCAATAAAGCTGCGTTTAATGTCGACTCTATCCTGATCTTTATGAAACAAATAGTTTTCGTCAGATTCGCCAGAAGCTCCTGAAAGAATCCGGATATGGCCCGCCTCGCGTACGACACGAATAGAATTGCTTATGCAATCGCACACATGCCACACAAATTTACTCCAGTGAATTTCCCCGTCTAGATTTGGATAGATAGCTTTTTGGATACGTTCCTTAAGTGGAAATTCTTTGGCTCGTACTTCTGCAACAATTTGCTGCGCCTCAACATACTGACCGTCTCGAATCATAAGTAGACTTCGAGCTGGGATGACAAAATTGTGTACATCGCTACAACTCGTGATAGAAACAGATAGATCATTTCGACACATCCAAGCAGGATGCCCATGTCGCGTACGTGTGGGATAAGCCAACCTACCATCGAAATGAATAAGTCCATTAAAAGGAATTCGTACGTATTCTGCGATATCGCCCGTAAATACTCCACCTGTATGAAAAGTTCTTGATGTTAATTGAGTTCCCGGTTCTCCAATGGATTGACCCGCAATGATACCGACGGCTTCCCCCAATTCTACTAAATCGTAATGAGCAAGACTCCGGCCGTAACACAACTGACAAATCCGGAAAATGCTTTTACGTGTCAAAGGAGATCTCACATATATTGGCTGCGTCAATACTACTGAGTTACCAGCCAGTCCATCACTGATATCTTGATTACGGGTGGCAATACATCTGGCATTTCGGTAGACATTATCTGCCAACACGCGTCCAATCAATTTTTGATATGAGGTTGGCTCAACAGATTCCCGTTTTCCCTCGATAAAACTAAGCAAAGCAATGCTTTTGCTAGTTTCGCAATCTTTTTTGCGTACCGCAACGTGTTGGACCACTTCGACAAGCCTGCGTGTTAGGTATCCGGCATCGGAGGTTCGGACGGCGGTATCCACAACCCCCTTGCGGGCGCCATAACAAGAAATTATATATTCTGTCAGTGATAGGCCTTCACGGAGGTTTCTTCGGATAGGTAGATCGATTACTTGTCCCCGCGGATCTGACATCAATCCTCGCATGCCAAGCAACTGATGTACCTGGGAAATACTTCCCCGGGCCCCCGAAAAAGACATCATGTGGACTGGATTTAAAGGATCGATCATTTTGAAACTTGGATTCATTTCCCGCTTCAAACATTCGCTTGTGGCGTACCAGGCTTCAATTGATTGGCGTAACTTCTCTACGGCATGCAAACTCCCGTAACGGTAGTGACGCTCCGACACGTAGCCTTATTTCTCAGCGTCTTGTACAAGCCATCCTCTGGACGGTACTGCTAAAAGGTCGTCGATGCCCAGTGAGATAGATGCTTTTGTAGCTTGCTGAAAACCCAAAACCTTAACTTGATCCAAAATATTTGCTGTAGATGCAATTCCAAAACAGACGATTAATTTGCCGATGAGTCGCCCCATGGCAACTCTATCCATTGTTTTATTGCAGAACGGTAATTCAATTTGATTCGTCACTATAAAAACCTCAACTTATATAGCTTCTTATATTTCGATACAATACGATAATTTAGATTTAGATACTATTAATCAATAATGTAAATTTAAGTAATTTATTAATTATTTAATCTAAAAAATATAGATATATATATATATTTTTTAGATTAAAAAGATTTTTCATTCCTCATTAGTGCGATTAACTAAATATAATCACTTCGTATCGTGTCGTCATATCCGATGTGGACGAGGTAGTAGACTAAGAAGCCATCGATACACCTTGAATCGCTTCCTTTAATTGTTGATTGAATAAAATACGACCAGCCGTAGTAAGTACATGTATACTTGAGATATCTCCCCTCCTACACTTTCTAATCTGGTAATTATCATAGGGGTGAAGAGAGGTTCCCAAAGATTCATATTGCGATTCAATAGGTAATTCGCGAATTTTCGAACTAATCATTTCCAAATTCAATTCCCATCGAAGCCACAAGAAGCTACAAAAATCGATTCTACTTGATTCCTTGGCCCTGAGTATGTCGTAGTAACTACCGAAACTGGGTAGTTCGGCAGAATAGACGTCACCCTCTTTCACGAAAATGGAACGCCTGTTTCCATAAACTCCTTGCTTATTCTCAATTGTCAATACATAGAGACCGAGAAGCATATCTTGACTCGGGACAGATACGGAATCGCCCGTAGCAGGGGATAACAAATTTACGTGCGAAAACATCGGAAGACGAGCTTCAATCTGAGCTTCAAGAGATAGGGGCACATGAACGGCCATCTGATCTCCGTCAAGATCTGCATTAAACCCTCCACAAACCAATGGATGCAAACGAATAGCACGTCCTTCTATTAAGATAGGTTGAAATGCCTGCATACCCAGCCTATGCAAAGTAGGTGCCCGATTCAATAGTATAGGGTGACCCCTCATAACTTCTCGAAGAACTTCCCATATAATGGGACCTCCCTTTCGTATCATACTTTTAGCTGGTCGCAGATTACAAGCAAGGTGGCATCCAATCAAGTTACGAATTACAAATATTTGAAAAAGTTCGATTGACATTTCTCGAGGTAATCCACATTGATGTAATGAAAGAGAGGGGCCTACGACAATGACGGAACGACCTGAGTAGTCGACTCGCTTTCCAAGCAAATTCTCCCGAAATCGTCCCTCTTTGCCCTCAATAACCTCCGAAAATGACTTGTAGGGTCTATTGTTAATATCTCTCATCGGTTGGCCACGTATACCATTATCAATGAGAGCATCTACAGCTTCTTGAATAAGTCTCTTTTGACAAACGATTAATCCTTCCGGCGTAAATTCGCTGCCCGATGAGAATTCAACAAGAGTATTATTTCGATGAATTACCTTTCTATAAAGCTCGTTAAGGTCGGAAGTAACTAATTCACCTTCATATGATTCAACTATTGGTCTCAATTCAGGTGGAAGAACCGGCAAGATATCTAAAACCATCCATTCTGGTTTTAGATTTGCCCGTAATAAATCCTTGGCTAATTTCATCCGTCTAACCAGAAGATCTTTTCTCCTTTGAATTGTCCGATCTTCCCATTCATTACCAACAGGCTTTTGCTTCGCCAGCGCCTGCCACTCCGAAAATGCACGATCAATAACATTTTGCGGGTCCAAACCAGTCAATCCTTTTTTGACGGCATCCCCCCCGGTGGCGATTTCGTTACCTTGAAGCGTCTCATAATTTCGAGTAGAAGAAGAAGCAGGAAGCATGTTTCTCCAGGATCGGTCTTCATAATTGAATAAACCCCGCAATCTTAAGAGGTTGGCCCTCTCGGCCACGGGCCTAGCGAGAAAAAGATTGGGATAGGCCGGGCGATGACCCCCCCTTAGAATCGGACGGGATTGTTTCCTCTCATCCGGCTCGAATAACTAATCATAAAATTGTTTCTAACACCGTCTTTTTGAAGATGAATGTAGTTGTTCATTACTCGGATTTCAACTCCTTCTTTCTCGAGTAGTCTTGGACCCCCCCCCGTATTGATCGACCTGCCGAAGAAGAAGTAATTTTCTCTCCCATATCTCTTTTTAGTTGAATCGTAGGCTGGAGATATTTCCCTTGTTCCCAATGCGACCATTTCCCTCTTTGGGTTTCCACTCCACTTCGATGGCTGCTAATTAAATTGAACAAAAAAATCACTGCGATGTTTAGATTTTCATAACCATCTATTTCTTTTATATATATATATATATCTAGAAGTAGATATAGAATACTATTTAGATTAGAAAACTTTTTCTGGAAAGGAAAGCAGAGGGAGAATAAGAAAGCCGAAGGACTTTATTAAAAAGAACGTGATTCTTAATCTATCAACTAAAATGGAAATAGTTCTTACGAAGCCCAATCGCTGGATTTTCTGCTAGAAATTAACCATGGAGGAGATTCCCCATTATGCACACGGTAGCTTCTACCCCGAGTTAGACAACAATACTCGAGCGACGCGAGAGACATGTCGGTTAGAGGCTTTCCACTTCTACATGGAATGACAGTTTACGGCCAATCTGTAGTGGTCGACATATACAATCGAGTCACACGTCGCAATATGCTGGGCTTTCTGGTTCTTTAAGAGGTTTGGCAAGTAGATTTGCAACATAACTAGGAATTCGTTTCAAAAACCACACATGAGTGACTGGACACGCAAGTTTAATGTATCCCATTCGATATCTTCGAACCCGGGAGTCAATAAATTCAACTCCGCAATGTTTGCACAAATTAGAATCCTCTTCTTCGTCATCGACAGATCGATAATTTCCACACGCACAAACGCCGCTTCTTAGGGGTCCGAGTATCCTTTCACGAAATGAGCCATCTCTCTCTGGTTTGTGAGTCTTGTGATGCAACGTGTAAGGTTAATTGACTTGCCCAACGACGTCTCCATTGGGTAACTCTCTCTCAGCCCAACTACGAATTTGTTCGGGGGAAGCCAGTCCAATTTGAAGTTGTTGATAATTCGCTCGATGAATCATATTATAAAAAGTTTTGATTAATTACTCACGGAAGTTTCAATTAAATATCAAATGTTTTCGCTCCCCCTCTCCAAACCTTCTTCAATTATAAAATTGTGCTCCAGGTTTAAACCCATGCAACGTAACTCTCGAACTAGCAATCGGAAAGACTCTGGGGCGGTATTGGGCTTATAAACAGGTTTTCCAGTCATAATTGCACCAAGTACCCTGTAACGAGCCTGAATATGATCTGATTTAATTGTAAGCATTTCTTGCAACGTATAAGACACTCCGAAGCCCTCCAAAGCCCGTACTTCCATTTCTCCAACCCGCTGCCCCCCCCGTCTGGATCTTCCTTTGAGAGGTTGCTGCGTAACAAGTGCGTACGGTCCGCTCGATCGCGCATGAATTTTATCGTCGACCTGATGAATCAGTTTCATCATATAGCCTCTTCCAATTGTAATAGGTTGCACAAAGGATTCACCTGTTCGTCCATCGATCAATCGACTCTTTCCGGGATGATCGGGTTCAAATAACCACGGATTATGGGTGGTCGCACCTGCTCTACGAAGTTCTGTAAGTACTAATTTTCTGGAAGCTTCTCGCTCATACCTCTCATCAGAAGGTACTATACGGTAATGGGTTTCTGGAAACTCCCCGGCTAACCCAAGTAGGCATTCGAAAATCTGTCCCACATTCATTCGTGAGGGTACTCCTAAAGGACTTAATATCATGTCGATTGGTGTTCCATTTTGCAAATAAGGCATATCCTGTCTAGGCAATATTTTTGATGCAATACCTTTATTTCCATGTCTGCCGGCTATCTTATCACCTACTTGTATCTTACGCTTTTACAATATATAAATATGAGTAACTTCTAAATCATTTGAAGTATCGTCTTCGGGATAAACCCACCTGACATCAGTGACTCGACCTCTTCCACCAATCGGAACTTTTAGACAGCTTTCTCTCGCATTAATTAATTGTATACCGAAAATGGCTTGTAACAATCTTCCTTCCGGCGCACGTGATGAGTCTGTCCCCTCTTGGGGTGTCAGTTTGCCGACCAAGGCATCTCCTGCCTCTACCCAAGATCCTGATTCTACGAGCCCGTTATCATCTAGGTGTCGAAGTGTGTGACTATCCAATTGAGGTATTTGCTTGGTAACCCTCTCAGGACCCTGATTTGTTGTGCAGACTTCAACTTCGTGTCTTTCGATGTGAAAGGATGTGAAACTATCTTCATATATCGGGCGTTCGCTAATCGACACTGCATCTTCAAAATTGTAGCCTTCCCACGGCATGTAGGCTACTAGGATATTTTTACCCGAAGCTGATTCTCCCCTGGCAGTTGCTGCCCCATCCGAGATAACCTCTCCGCGTTTCGGCAATTCTCCCACTAAAGCCGTGGGCTTCTGGTGTATACAGGTATTGCTGTTGGAACGTCCATATATCTTCAATCGACTATTTGTAACACGTGGAACTACATCATCGTCTGGTACTTCATCGATTGATAGTAGTTCAATCAAATTGCCATCAATATATCGAATTTATCCTTCTCGTTCAGATACAACTACACTTCCAGAATCTGAAGCTACTTAACTTTCTAACCCAGTTCCTACGAAACATCTTTCGGAATTAACCAGTGGAACCGCCTGACGTTGCATAGTAGAACCCGTTAAGGCACGGTTCGCGTCATTATGCTCAATGAATGGAATAAGCGAAGCTCCGACGGGGAAATAATGCAAGGGATGGATGCTTCGGAAATCAACCTGTTCCCAAAGGACGCTAAGGAATTCTTGTTGATATCGAACCAGTATAAGCTCTTTCTCCCTAGCTCTCCATTGGCCTATTAATGAATTTTCAGTTGCTATTCGGTAGTAATCGTCTTCAGTAGGGGATGAGTATATTAATTGCTCCTTTTCGGATGATTCCGAAATTTTTAAGTACGGGCTTTGCGAAGATCCGGAGTTGCTAACTTCTGCCTGAATAGCTAGTGATGAGATGAGGCCAGCATTCATGCCTTCCGATGTTTCGATTGGGCAGATACGGCCGTAGTGACTAAAATGGATATCTCTAGCTTGAAAACTGGCGGTTCGCCGTGTCAATCCGCCAGGACCTATGGAACTTAATCTCCGTTTATGCACCATTTCCGATAATGGGTTTATTTGGTCTAGAAATTGTGATAGGGGATGTGACCCAAAAAACTCCTTAAAAGTTGCTACTACTGGTGTAAGCGCCACTAATCCCCGCGGCGTCGTCGCGCGTCTGCGCCTAGCGGCCCTAGATAGATTTTGTCGAATCGAATTCTCTAAACGGTTTAGAGCCAACTTTAATTGTTCCTGAAGCAAATCCGCGACAGATCGAACACGTCTATTTTTCAGATGATCTATGTCATCGAGGTTGCCCATTCCGTAACTTATTTCTATTGAATGATCTGCGGCTGCTAATATGTCTTGGGGCAGCAAAAAATGTTTCTCTTCGGGTACATCAAGAGTTAGTTTGATATTTAGGTTTCGTCGACCAATTCGTCCCAACTCAAATCTATGCTGGGAAAACCTCTTCTATAACTCCTTGAATATAGATTCTGAAAATGAGATATCCGCATCTGTGGCGGAGTATGAATGTTTGTAAAGTTCTGCTGCAGCATCCTCCGACGATTCGGTGGCTCCCTCTTGTTTCTTTAAGATATTTGAGAAAATCGTGGGGTAACGAGCATTTTGCAAGATATCTATCTTGCTTAACCCCATAGCTACTAATAATATCAAAATGGATATCTTCTTCTTCTTGCTGATACGAATCCAAATTTTCTCTTTTCTATCTATTTCCAATTTGAATCTCCCCCCCCGATCCGAAATTGTAGTGCTAGTATATGCGAAAATTCCTTTCTGATCGGCTTCTCGGTTGTAGTAAATACCGGGACTTCTCAAGATTTGACTAACCAAAACCCTGGCAACCCCGTTGATAATAGACGTCCCCTTAGAATTCATCCAGGGAATAGATCCGGACCGCACGTCTTCTTCTTGTACCATCCCATCTCCGCCACGAATCAATTAAACTGGTACATATGGATCGGATGAATATGTGACACATTGATACACGACTTCTCCCTCTTCGACTGAAGGTTGCGTCAATTGATACTGTCCACTAATAACTCAGAATTCGACTTCCTTATCTGTGTCTTCAATTTTTGGAAAATTTTCAAGTTCTTCGAGCAACCTTTCATGAACAAATCGGTTGAAGCCCTCAAATTGAATCTGTGCAAGTTCTGGTAGTACGGGCATATTTTTACTTCCTCCTAATGAATTGACGAATCGAGACTCATCCCGATTAAAAATATATCCAATTAGATTTCCGTATTTCTATCTTTTTCTTTTTATGTCTGGGAAGTTGAATCAGTAGCCCCCCCCCCCCCAGAAGAAGAAATAGAAGAAATTGATTCCCCTTCCTTCAGTTATCTACAATCAATTTTTTGTAAAGATTCATATGACAATGTCTAAGCAGGGGGGGTGCAGGAAAAAGTATATCGTACCTCTTGGGGAACTTTTTTGCACTAGAAATTAAATCATTGTCACGGGCTGCAAATGAGAGACATCTGTGCAACCCAGGGAGGGTTAGTAAACATAATTAAGTAAACTCTTTTTTGTCCAAATTGGTTATAATACTTACGTATGCAAAAATACGATAATCATTGATGAAAAAAACCGAAAGATACGTAGCAGCAAAACGGGTTTGATAATTATACCACGTAAGGGATTTTGACTACCAGAGAAAAATGAAAAGACAGACAGATGCTCCTTTTTTTACGGCATCAAATAACTTCTTTTCAAAGTTTCCAACAAAATGAAAGTTGAAATTTCCGCAAAGAAGTTATTTGATGGAGTAACTAAAAAAGAGAAAATATTGTTGACTTCGAGTCTATTGCTACATAGACTCCAATCAAATTAATTGGTGGGATTGTAGTTCAATCGGTTAGAGCACCGCCCTGTCAAGGCGGAAGTTGCGGGTTCGAGACCCGTCAATCCCGATGAACTCCAATGAAATTGGCTAGTTCAAAATTAACCTTACAGGCTCGGACTTGGGTCGAGCTGGATTCGAACCAGCGTAGGCGTCGCCAGCGGATTTACAGTCCGTCCCCATTAACCGCTCGGGCATCGACCCAGAATTGAGAGATGAATACCCCCAGGGGAATTCGAATCCCCGTCGCCTCCGTGAAAGGGAGGCGTCCTAGGCCTCTAGACGATGGGGGCCCAGTTACCTCTTAGGTAGATTAGGAGTATTTCCCATCAGTTGTCAATTTGGAGAAATAACGAGGAAATAGGGAGAGAATCCATTTTTCTAGCAATTTAAATTCGTGTTGTATTTAGTTATATTAAGTAATAATGATTGAAATCATTTTTTATTATATCATCTATATAATATAAACTCGTTGGAGCGATTCTTAAATTAGTAGAATACGGATACGTCAGGCTGATACTTTCCAAAATGAACAGTAGGTATTCTCGATATTCCATTTCGTGATATACTATGTAATCGATATCGAAGATTCACATTCGATATTTTTCTTTTTAATTGATTAGCTACTAATTCGGTCGACCCGACTAGTTAAGGAGAGATAGTTTATAATAAAATCCGAGAGTTTTTTTGACGAAACCGCTCGAGCTATTTCCCAACTGATGATTCGAACTACCAATACGGAAGTAAATATTCTCGCGTTTGTAGCTACCGCACTTTTCATTCTGATCCCGACAGCTTCTCTACTTATTCTTCACATTCAAACGGCCGCGCAGAATAACTAGTAATTGGTAACTGATTTGACTACCAATTTATCAACAAATCTTCATATGCAGGAAGGACAGATGAGGAGGTAGAAGAAGAAGGCACCGTCTGCTCCTTATCCATGAGATAAAACGATACGCAAACCGCTCTTCCTGCTCCGTCCGAGATTTTTCCGCTACCCGGTTGTTTGTTATTGTCAGTAACAGCTTGTAGTAATAACTTATCCCCAACGTGGCATCTTCTTCGATTGGTTCTTTTCTGCGAGTCAGAGTCTATGCTTTTCTATATTGTTTCCATCTTTCTGAATACCACGTATCATGCATCATTCTCGAATGTAATTGTCCAAAATTGATAGATCACCTTTTTGATCTATCAATTTCTGCTTCTCATTCAATTACTTCTTCTTCTTCACGAATCTGATTTTGACCCAATGACTAATATTAGATGGCTATAACATCTGGAGATACCTCTATATCTGCTACGAATCAACCTACATAAGCCGAGAAAAAAGAAGTGAAGTATCCGAACCGAAGGTATGGTCCCAAAAAAATGTCAGGTATACGTTCACTCCCCGTCTTTCATTCCGGGTGCGGTCACATCGTCAGACAAAACAATTAAATTTTGAGTTAACGAGGGTGTGACCTAGCAATGAGCGGGGTAGGTTTTCGCCCATAGTGAGGAAGAAGAATCAGTCTATATAAGGTACTAAATTTATTCATTTTGTTATTTCAATCTTCGTTTCGAAATGAGAAGATAAAAAAGAGGGAATTTGGTTTAGCTGGAGCTCTCCCAGATAATTGCTTCCTCTTCCCCAAGAAGGTTCTTTAGACGTACAACTATTTTCAAATCTAGATTTGGAAATAGTTGTGTATTTCTACCCACGGTGTATTTACTAAGCTGCGGTGTATCGGATGAAGAGGAGATGGGTAAAGGAAAGATATCAGTTTCTTCCAAACATTTTGGTAATTTCATCTCCGATCCGATGTTAGACAATTTTTTAGCATCCGTTAGTAGCGACGATTCCAGTATGGGCGGGGAGGGGGGCAGAGGAAGTAGCCCCCGGCTGCACCACCCCTTCTACTCAAATAGGAAAATTAAAGTGGGGAAAACATGAATCCATGGTCTCACCACAACTGCATGTATCCCCCGAATCAGGCTACTGACGGACTGGCGAAAATCAGGCTACTGACGGACTGGCGAACCTTCTGTTACAAGCCGCTTCGTCCCCAAACTACAAGTGAAAGAGAAGATGTGGAAATCGCCGTCAGGGCAGCCCAAGCTGTAGTAACTAAGTCCGTAGTTGTAACTCCTATCTATTTACTCCCTCAATTCCTACTAATTACTAATTATTTATAAGTCCAAATACGAAACAAAGCTTGAAACTTGTTGTCTAGTGAGGAGCAGACACCTATTTGATGATATACTTCAATAACAGGAGATGCTGCGTGTGTAAACTCTTCTTCTTTTTTTTTTTCCAATGGTACCGGTTAGTAGCTCCCTCTTAAAATGTTTCGGTGATTTAGACCTTCTGATTACCAATTGGTGATATAATAAGATGGGGTTGTTTATGCGTGACGCATCGAGACACATGAAATGTGATAGGCTATAACAGGCTATAGAGCACCTCAACCTGTATCCGATTTCGGCGCAATAAACAATCCCTTATAAAAAGAAACTCCCTAAATGAATAAATCCAAGTAAATGAAATAGATTTCGTTCCTTCTCGTCATATACGAGAAAACTCTCTTGTTAGGCGACACCCAGATTCGAACTGGGGCATCGAGGATTTGCAGTCCTCCGTCTTACCGCTTGACTATATCGCCCCCTGGTGGCTATCAGCCAACAGTGCCTCTCCAGGCGTAAACGACATCCAATTTGGAAATTGTCGGGTAGCATCAGCATGTAACTTAATAACATGAATATGTTATAAATGCCTAGCACTTGTACTAGTACTAAGTATAGTACCTGCCAGAATAAGTAGCAAGTAAGGAGCTGCCCCCCCCCTACCCCAGGTAATTTACCTACGGTAGACAATTGATTGACATATTTTTGATGACGAAACGGCTACTTTGACAAACTTGTTTTGCTTCGAAACCTCATTGCATCCAAAATAAAAACGGAATATTGAAATCGTAAAAATTAGATAGGTCTTCGCTTGCAACCAACCTCAACCGTTAATCTTTCAATTAACATTTGAAGCTTTTTCCTTCTTTTTCTTCTTCCTCCTTTTTCAACTGTCCATTATGCAAATTAATTAGAGTTCGTAATTCTTCTTTTTTAGGCACATTTCCATATATAACAGAACCTGTTTGTTTTATATGAGATAGGCGGATAGCGGGAATCGAACCCGCGTCATCTCCTTGGCAAGGAGATATTTTACCATTCAACTATATCCGCATAATCCGCTGTATCATCTTAATCATGAGATGATGTTTTACCAATTCAAAATTTGCGTACATATTTATTCTAGATTTAGGTTGTAAAATTCCAATCTGTGGTGTAGGGGGGAAGATAGTAGATCTATTCTACTAACTACTAATTGGAAATTGACTATACTACGGCTACGCGTAGCTACTTCCTAGGGATTTGCATCAGTAAAAATATTTCCTATTTGGCAACTCCACCCGTAACGGCAAATTACGAGAGGAGGAACCAAAAAAATACAGAATCTTAATTAAGAAATAAACGAATTGGGTATACCTACCAAAGAAACTGATCCAATCCATAATGACGCCCCTGAAAAAACTACACCTTTATTGCCGGACCAGCCATCGGGGGATGCAAATGCAACGGGCACCCCTACAACTAGTAGAAATGAAATGGCAATTAATCCGAATAAAGCCAATTGGAATGCGATAGTCATAATTCTAATTATTTCCCTAGTAAGGTATAGGCTGCTCGTACCATCCAATCCTCATCCAATGAAACTCTCTCTTGGTTCGCCACGAATTACTTTGTTGACAGGGCGTGGGCGGAGACCCTTTTCTTTTTGCCACCAACTACCTCAAAATTCATGAGGTTTCTGTTGATTAATAATTGGTTTAGATTCCGACATTGAGGATGATTATACGTAATAGTTTTATGGTCAGAATTGTTTCAACTCCGCATCTTTCACGGTATGGAGAAGGTTCAGTCAAGAGAAGCAATATCTATCAATATCTTATTTATAGGTAAAATATATAAATGTTGAATATCCTTTAATCGATTGTCGCAAGTACTTAAGAGACGTGATTTCTACTTCTGAATATCGGATAGGTATAACCAGGAGAGATGGTCGAGCGGTTTAAGGCTCCAGTCTTGAAAACTGGCATGGTAATAAAATGCCATCGAGGGTTCGAATCCCTCTCTCTCCTACTTCTCGTAGCAAAATGAAAATTGGACAGAAGGGACAATAGTAATTAGTTATTACTGGTGCCGCGAACTACCTCTTTTTATCCTACCAAACTTGGAATAATTAGAATAAGTTGATATTACATATTACACTATTCAGGTAGTGAAACTCTATCTATCTATTATTTGAATAAATAGATAGAGTTTTACTACCTGAATGATGTAATGAGTCCGGCACTGAACTAGATATATATATATACCTACTTGCTAACAAGCAAAAGAAGAAGCGAAACGAGGATTTCTATTATGTCTTCATCATCTCAACATAGATTTCCAAGTCTTAATTAAGAGGTGTCATGGAAAGAACGGGTTCGGTATCGCGGTCAATCCCTTTTTCAAACCCGGCTGCGGCTGCGCGAGCCCTACCCGCGTGCCACAAATGACCCACGAAGAAGAAGAATCCCAGGACGAAGTGAGAGGTTGCTAACCAACTCCGAGGAGATACATAGTTTACGGCGTTAATCTCGGTAGCTACTCCACCTACGGAGTTTAGGGAGCCCAGGGGAGCATGAGTCATATACTCCGCGGATCGCCGCTCCTGCCAGGGTTGTATATCCCTCCTCAACTTACTAAGATCTAAACCGTTGGGGCCCCTTAAAGGCTCTAACCAAGGGGCACGGAGGTCCCAGAAGCGCATGGTTTCCCCTCCGAAAATAATTTCTCCCGTAGGGGAACGCATCAGGTATTTACCTAATCCAGTGGGGCCTTGGGCGGAACCTATGTTAGCACCGAGACGTTGGTCCCTGACAAGAAAAGTAAAAGCCTGTGCTTGAGAAGCTTCCGGACCGGTAGGACCATAAAATTCACTAGGATATGCTGTGTTGTTAAACCAGACGAAGCAGCAAGCAGTAAACCCAAAGATGGAAGGGGCTCCCAAGCTATAGGATAGGTAAGCTTCCCCGGACCATACCAAAGCACGACGAGCCCAGGCAGACGGTTTTGTTAGTATGTGCCAAATTCCACCAAAAAGGCAGATGGATCCCAACCAAACATGTCCCCCGATGATATCTTCCAGATTATCCACACTTGCAATCCATCCTTCTCCCCCGAAAGGAGATTTCAGTAGGTAACCAAAGATAATATTAGGGCTTAGGGTGAGATTTGCAACCTCTCTCACATCTCCACCCCCGGGTGCCCATGTGTCGTACAACCCTCCAAAATGGAGTGCTTTAAAAACTAGGAGAAAAGCCCCAAGACCTAGTAGTATTAAATGAATACCGAGAATTGTGGTCATCTTATTCTTATCCTTCCAGGTGTAACCAAAGAAAGGAAAGGATTCCTCCAACGTTTCGGGCCCAATTAAAGCGTGATATATACCCCCAAATCCCAAAACTGCGGAGGAAATCAGATGGAGTACGCCGGAGACGAAGTAGGGGAAGGTATCGACTACTTCCCCGCCAGGACCCACTCCCCAACCCAGAGTAGCCAGGTGGGGAAGTAGGATTAATCCCTGCTCATACATAGGCTTCTCTGATACAAAGTGAGCCACTTCAAACAAATTCATAGATCCAGCCCAGAAGACAATCAGGCCGGCATGAGCTACGTGGGCACCAAGCAATTTACCAGACAGATTTATTAGTCGGGCGTTGCCAGCCCACCAGGCAAAACCTGTGGTTTCCTGGTCGCGGCCACCGAGCGAGAGGGTTCCATTAAAGAGCGTTTCCACGGGGTAAAACCTCCTCGGGAAATACAAGGTTTTCGTGGGGCTGATCCTGAGCTGCCATCCAGGCACGGATACCCTCGTTTAGTAAGATATTTTTCGTGTAAAAAGTCTCAAACTCGGGATCTTCTGCTGCACGAATTTCTTGGGAGACAAAATCGTACGCGCGTAAATTCAAGGCGAGACCAACTACTCCAATAGCACTCATCCATAAACCCGTCACTGGCACAAATAACATGAAGAAGTGTAACCAGCGTTTGTTGGAGAAAGCAACACCGAATATTTGGGACCAAAAACGATTTGCGGTTACCATTGAATAAGTTTCCTCAGACTGAGTTGGATTGAACGCGCGGAATGTGTTTGCACCGTCACCGTCTTCGAATAAAGTATTTTCAACTGTAGCGCCGTGGATGGCACATAATAGGGCCGCGCCAAGGACTCCTGCAACCCCCATCATATGAAATGGGTTCAGAGTCCAATTATGAAAACCTTGAAAAAATAGAATGAATCGGAAAATGGCGGCTACGCCAAAACTGGGTGCGAAAAACCAACCGGATTGGCCCAAAGGGTAAACCAAAAATACGGAGACAAAAACCGCAATTGGACCGGAGAAAGCTATTGCGTTGTAGGGGCGTAGTCGCACAGACCTCGCAAGTTCAAATTGGCGTAACATAAAACCTATTAGAGCAAAGGAGCCGTGGAGAGCAACGAAAGTCCATAAACCCCCTAATTGGCACCAGCGAGTAAAATCTCCCTGTGCTTCAGGGCCCCACAGAAGGAGTAAAGAGTGGGCCAAACTGTTAGCCGGAGTGGAGACCGCAGCAGTCAAAAAATTGCATCCCTCCAAGTAAGAACTAGCTAATCCGTGGGTATACCATGAGGTGACAAAGGTTGTACCTGTGAACCAGCCGCCCAAGGCGAAGTAGGCGGTAGGGAAAAGTAGTAGGCCAGACCAACCCACGAAGACGAAACGGTCTCTTCTTAGCCAGTCGTCCATACTATCAAATAAATCTTTCGGCTCCTTGGAAGATTTTCCGATGGCAATGGTCATATTCATTCCCTCATTTCGCTCCTCAAACAATTTTTGGGTTCCCCCTTCTTTTTTATTTTTCAAACCGCGACATGGTGTAGTTCCGCCCCTCCGGGGTGAGATAAAACTGGCCCGCCGAAACGCTGTTCTTCCCGGGAAATCATTTACGAAGGCGGAGGACTCCTAGGAGTTATTATAGGAGTTATTACGCGGAAATGAGACTGGTAGCTCTTTCAATCTCAGTCGGGAGGTTGGATTTTTTCACTCCCTTCAATATCTCTTCTCGTCTCTAGCTTTCCCCCTCCTCTTCCTCTTCATGTCGCGTCTTCCTGTCCAGCCATTTCTTCTATTCTATGCTTCTTTTTCTTCCTCAGAAAAATTTAGTTTATGGGCATCTCTTTCCTCTTACTTACTTAATCCTAAGCTGATCCTGTCTGTTGCGTATCTTTTTGAGCAGCGGGTAGACCTTTCTTTTCTTCCGAGACTTTGACTTCGATTCAGTCGCATCAAAAGTACCTTGAGAATCCGACCTGGCACAAAAAGGAGACGGAGTTGTTTTCAAAAATGTCTGGGGAAAGAGATACTGGAGCGGCGTGAGGAGCTTGCGTCCATATATAGAATATATGGATATATGTGGGTGCAGTATCCATCCCCTTTTCAAAAATTATTTCGGTATCTATTTTACCAATTCCCAGTAAAAATTGGAAGCCTTTCTGTTCGGTTTAGCCCCAAGTAGCAGTAGTGGATAAGCAGCATACCGCAGTTTAACCCCGAGCAGAATATATGTTAGAACTATTGAAATCGAACAAAAGGATTCGCTGTTACTGCTAATATCAAACCCCAACGGAAAAATTGTTTCTAGGTATTTGGAGGAATATATAACAAATAGGGGTGCTATATACTCGAATAACTTTTACTAATTGCGGGAAATTATTTACATAAGTAAATAATAAATTTGCGGTGTAATTTTTCTTCTTCCTTTTCTCAGACTAAAATTTATATAAATACATAGTTCCACATATATATCTATCTACATATATATTGATACTGATGCTGGAAATTCATATTCAATTCCCGAGATAGGGGTAACAAAAAAGGTTCTGATATTAAAAATTATATCCACTTTATTTCCCCCCCCCCCCCCACCCTTCTTAATTGTCTCCCCCTCCAATTGCAATGGGTGGCACATTACCCGGTGTAACGAAACTACTTAGGTAGAATATCGTGATTAAGAGAGAACCGGCTTAACTAAAAAATTGAAATTGACCGAATTCTATTTTCAATAATTAGGTAATTTTGTATTTGTTAAAAATGTTATTTGTTCAAAATGCTGAGAAATAGACCTTCTTATTTCTTGCATCAGGAGGGCGTGTGGACCCGAGTGTTTCCGCGAAGCTGAAACAGCTCGACCCTTGTCTGGATTAGCCCCTTGTCGGATTTGAACCGACGACTTACGCCTTACCATGGCGTCACTCTACCCCTGAGTTAAGGGGGCCTCAAGTCACAACTACTATCTGATTGAGCTCCACCAGGCACACCGTCAGTTTTTGCCCCATATTTTCCCTTTTTGGAAAAATCGAACTTGGTGAAATAGAAAGAACCAGTTTTAGTCTGAAACAAAGTGGAGCTATATTCCCAACTTATACATCTCACACTTCTACCTAACTAGAAATTTAAAGATCTACTTATAGATCGATAGGTTTCTGCCCCACCAAGCGACAAAGTTCAGAAAGAGGGGATAGAGAGAATAAGAAAGATAAGTAATACCAATTAGGTAATTCTTAATTTGACGCGTGATGTCAAATAATCCCAATCTACTAATTAATTGAAATACTTGTACTTCCCCGATATCCGATCGGGTAAAATTAGTACCAGCTCTGCTGATGAGACGCAAAAAGCTAATTTGTCTAAGCTCGCGAAGAACATCAAGCGTCGCATTATTGAAGTAGATCAACAATTGTTAGTTTACTTCGCGGGGACAGGATTTGAACCTGTGACCTCAAGGTTATGAGCCTTGCGAGCTACCAAGCTGCTCTACCCCGCTTAGTTGATGCCCCCAACATAATTATTATACGTCTATTGAATAATTACATTGGATGGAAGTTAAAAAGACTATTTAATTCTGTGAATTAGACATAATAGAAAGAAAATGAAGGAGAATTTTCCATTACCAACTTGATTTCAACAATCCAGGCAGCAGGCAAGTGTGTGCCATTTCACGAAGTACGTGTCTAGATAAGCCAAAGTATCGGTAATTAGAGCGGGGTCGTCCGGTTAGGGAACACCGGTTGCGGAGACGAGCAGGTGCACTGCTTCGCGGCAAAGATTGCAACCTTTTGTAAATAATTAGTTTCCCCTCAATTGACGAGCTACTTCTAATCTGTCTCTTCAAAGATTGACGAATGATATGATATTTTTTCACTAATTCTTTTTTTCTTTTTTCTTTCTCAATAAGACTCTTTTTTGCCATAATTTATAAATCAGTAAGCAGAATTGGATTATTACTCTAAAACAGGTTGGTTTCAAAACCAGAAATCTATTTATCCATAATTTGAAATAGAATCAAATTATGGATAAATAGATTTCTGGTTTTGAAATTAGATCGGGTGTGAAAAAGAATGGGAGAACAAACTTGATGCAGAAATAAACAATTTAATAGTCTACAATGATAAATTAGCCAAATTTACCTGATGTAGATGCTATTAGAAAAGCTGCATAGGTAAAGATATAACCCACGGAAAAGTGGGCTAGTCCCACTAGCCTTGCTTGAACGATGGAGAGAGCGACTGGCTTATCTTTCCAACGTATCACATTTGCTAGGGGTGTTCGTTCGTGAGCCCAAGCTAGAGTTTCAATAAGTTCTTGCCAATAACCTCGCCAAGAGATTGGGAACATAAATCCAGTAGCCCACACGAGATGTCCAAACAAGAACATCCATGCCCATACAGATAAGCTGTTCATACCGAAGGGATTATAACCGTTAATAAGTTGTGAAGAGTTCAGCCACAGGTAATCCCTCAACCACCCCATTAAATACGTAGAAGATTCGTTGAATTGAGCAGCATTCCCTTGCCATAAGGTGATGTGTTTCCAGTGCCAATAGAAGGTAACCCATCCAATGGTGTTTAACATCCAGAAAACGGCTAAATAAAACGCATCCCAAGCTGAGATGTCGCAGGTACCACCTCGCCCGGGACCGTCGCAGGGAAAACTGTAACCAAATTCTTTTTTATCTGGCATCAACTTGGAGCCGCGCGCATCTAAAGCGCCTTTGACTAAAATCAGTGTAGTCGTATGTAGGCCCAAAGCAATGGCATGGTGAACCAAGAAATCCCCGGGTCCAATCGTTAGAAATAGTGAGTTGCTACTACTGTTAATAGCATCTAACCAACCCGGTAACCATAGGCCTCGACCAGCATTACTTGCCGGACTACCTGCCGAGGATAGAAGCACATCAAAACCATATAAAGTTTTACCATGAGCAGATTGAATCCATTGAGCAAATATAGGCTCAATAAGAATCTGTTTCTCCGGAGTCCCGAAAGCTAGCATTACGTCGTTGTGAACATAGAGCCCTAACGTGTGGAACCCCAGGAATAAACTTGCCCAGCTTAAGTGAGCTATTATGGCTTCTTTATGTTCTAACATCCTTGCTAAAACGTTATCCTTATTTTGTTCTGGATCATAATCTCGAATAAAGAATATAGCTCCGTGTGCGAAGGCTCCTGCCATGATAAAACCGGCGATATATTGATGATGGGTGTATAGTGCGGCTTGAGTTGTATAATCCTGTGCTATAGAAGCATAAGCGGGTAAAGAATACATGTGTTGCGCGACTAAAGAAGTGACAACCCCCAAAGCAGCTAAAGCAAGCCCCAACTGAAAATGGAGAGAATTGTTGACTGCATCATAAAGCCCTTTGTGTCCACGGCCCAACTTACCTCCTGGAGGGATATGGGCCTCGAGAATCTCTTTCATACTATGCCCAATACCAGAGTTAGTCCTGTACGTGTGGCCGGCAATTATAAACACAACGGCGATAGCTAAGTGGTGATGAGCAATATCCGTTAGCCACAAACTTTGAGTTTGTGGGTGAAATCCGCCCAAAAAAGTTGAAATGGCTGTCCCCGCCCCTTGAGTGCTATCAAACAAATGATTACCAGAATCGGGATTTTGCGCATAGACACTCCACTGACCCGAGAAAAAAGGTCCCAATCCTTGAGGGTGCGGAGCGGCAGTCAATAAATTACCCCATCTGACATGTCCACCCCTCGCTTCGGGGATAGCTACGTGAACTAAATGTCCTGCCCAAGCCAGAGAACTCACCCCGAAAAGCCCTGAAAGGTGGTGATTGAGCCGGGATTCAGCGTTTTTGAACCAAGAAATGCTTGGTTTCCATTTAGGCTGCAAATGTAACCAGCTGGCTAGTAGGAATGAAGCAGAAGTAGCTAGTAGAAAGATAGCTCCGGTATAGAGATCTTGGTTATTGCGTAGACCGATAGTGTACCACCATTGGTAAACACCCGAGTAAGCAATATTGACTGGACCCGCAGCGCCCCCTCGAGTGTAGGCTTCGACAGCTGGTTGACCAAAATGAGGATCCCAAATGGCATGAGCAATGGGTCTCACATGTAGCGGGTCCCGTACCCACGCTTCAAAATTGCCCTGCCAAGCCACATGGAACAAGTTCCCGGAGGTCCAGAGAAATATGATAGCTAATTGACCAGAATGAGATGCAAATATTTTTTGGTATAGACGCTCCTCGGTAGTGTCGTCATGACTCTCGAAGTCGTGGGCAGTGGCTATACCAAACCAGATACGACGAGTAGTCGGGTCTTGGGATAGACCCCGGCTGAACTGTGGAAATCTTAATGCCGTAATGTTTCTCAAATCCTCCTAGCCATTATCCCACTGCAATGATTCTCGCCAGGAAGAACGCCCACGTCGTGGCGATTCCACCCAGAAGGTAGTGAGTTACTCCCACGGCACGTCCCTGGATAATACTCAGGGCCCTAGGTTGGGTGACGGGGGCAACCTTTAACTTATTATGAGCCCAAACAATGGATTCAATAAGTTCTTGCCGGTATCCGCGACCACTAAATAAAAACATCAAACTGAAAGCCCAAACAAAGTGAGCCCCCAAGAATATAAGACCATATGCGGATAACGAAGAACCATATGATTGAATGACTTGGGAAGCCTGTGCCCACAAAAAATCCCGTAACCATCCATTAATCGTTGTTGAACTTTGCGCGAAGTTTCCCCCAGTAATGTGATTTACCACCCCCTGTTCGCTTATACTGCCCCAAACATCGGATTGCATCTTCCAACTAAAGTGAAATATAACTACTGAGATTGAGTTGTACATCCAGAATAACCCTAGGAAAACGTGATCCCAAGCCGATACTTGACAGGTGCCTCCTCTGCCAGGACCGTCGCAGGGAAAACGAAAACCAAGATTTGCTTTATCGGGTATTAGTCGGGAGCTGCGTGCAAATAAAACACCTTTTAATAATATTAAAGCAGTAACGTGGATGGTAAATGCATGGATATGGTGTACCAGAAAATCTGCGGTACCTAATGGAATTGGGGCCATGGCAACTTTGCCGGCTACAGTGATGAAGTCGCCGCCACCCCAGCTTAAACTAGTACTCGCTGCGGCATTAGGCGCGGTTGATCCGGGAGCCAAGGCATGAGTATTTTGCACCCACTGAGCAAATATCGGCTGTAATTGAATGGCGGTATCTGAAAACATATCTTGAGGGCGCCCCAAGGCGCTCATGGTATCATTATGGATGTATAGACCGAAGCTGTGAAAACCTAGGAAGATGCAGACCCAGTTGAGATGTGAAACTATTGCATCACGATGTCGAATGACGCGATCTAACAGATTGTTATATTGGGTAGTTGAATCGTAATCTCTTACCATAAAGATAGCTGCGTGTGCAGCTGCGCCAACTACTAGAAATCCTCCTATCCACATATGATGTGTAAACAAGGAAAGTTGTGTCGCGTAATCGGTAGCCAAGTAAGGATACGGGGGCATCGCATACATATGATGGGACACAATAATGGTTAAAGAACCTAGCATGGCAAGATTGATTGCTAATTGAGCATGCCACGAACTTGTTAGAATTTCGTAGAGACCTTTGTGGCCTTCACCCGTGAAGGGACCTTTATGAGCTTCCAAAATCTCTTTCGTACTATGTCCGATACCCCAGTTGGTTCTATACATGTGACCAGCTACCAAGAAGAGAACGGCAATAGCTAAGTGGTGATGCGCGGCATCAGTCAGCCACAAACCTCCCGTTACTGGGTTCAAACCTCCCCGGAAAGTCAAAAAATCTGAGTATTCTGACCAGTCGAGGGTAAAAAACGGGATCAGCCCTTTCGCAAAACTTGGATACGCTTGAGCCATAAGATCACGATTAAGAATCAGTTCATGAGGAAGGGGTATTTCTTTAGGATCAACCCCCGCATCTAGGAGTTGATTAATTGGTAGTGAAACATGTATCTGATGTCCCGCCCAAGCTAGAGATCCCAACCCCAATAGACCCGCCAGATGGTGATTCAGCATCGATTCAACGTTCTGGAACCAAGCTAGTTTCGGGGCAGCTTTGTGATAGTGAAACCAACCGGCGAAAAACATTAATCCGGCGAGGATTGAAGCACCCACAGCTGTGCAGTAGAGCTGTAACTCACTAGTTATTCCGGAAGCTCGCCAAAGTTGGAAAAATCCAGATGTTATCTGTACACCCTGAAAACCTCCGCCTACATCTCCATTGAGGATCTCCTGACCCACTATTGGCCAAACAACTTGGGCACTAGGTTTCACATGAGTAGGATCATTAAGCCACGCTTCATAATTGGAGAAACGGGCCCCGTGAAAGTACATGCCACTCAACCAAATGAGAATAATAGCTAACTGACCAAAATGGGCACCAAATATTTTACGGGATATATCCTCCAAGTCATTGGTATGGCTGTCAAAATCGTGGGCATCGGCATGTAGGTTCCAAATCCATGTCGTGGTATTGGGGCCCTTAGCCAAACTCCTCGAGAAATGTCCGGGTTGGGCCCATCTCTCAAAAGAGGTTTTTACGGGATCTTTTTCCACCAAAATCTTGACTTCTGGTTCTGGCGAACGAATAGTCATCGGGACTCTCCTCTCTTCGGGCAAGGGATAGCAACAACCTACCAACGGTAGATACTAAACTTCTAAGAATTAGAGTTTTTACCAACATGTAGTAATCTATTCCCTTTTCTCTTGAGTTTGAAACTCGAGCAGCTACTATCAAGAAGTTATGCAGGGCAGGCTTTTTATGGCATTATTACACGGCCTAATAGTGCCTAATGGACTTGATAAGGTCGGTCGTACGTTTAGTAGGGGGAGAGGCCACAAGGTTTGTGTCGAGTAAGTAAGAATTTCTATCTATTAACTCCATTTATTAACCTTCCTGTTTCACGCCGCCCCCCCCTACTAATTAACTAAACGAAGAGAAGCGTCCCGTAATTTTTAACCGATTCTGTGCTTCAATGTAATTACCGGGGGGAAGTGCTATTGCCTGTTTCCAATATTCAGCAGCTTGATCGAACCAAGCCTCCGAAATCTCCAAATTTCCTTGGTTAATGGCCTGTTCCCCTCGCTCAGAATGGGTGACTATTTTCCAATCCCCTCCTTTAGAACCGAACTTGGAGGTTTCCCACCTCATACGGCTCAGACAACTCCGTCACTAGCTTCTCGTCTCCTAACCAAGTCGGAGGATTAGTTCTGAACTTCGTAGGAACTTAAGAATAGTCCGGTTTATAATTTCATTCATCTCGAGTAAAATCTTTTCCGTACTCCCAGTTAAAAAAAAAGACAGAAGGAAATAATTAAAAAGATCCTTCGGCACTAACTACCTAACTCAATGTAGATCTCTCTTCTCTCTTTCTTTCCCTTCAGATTGGAGGACTCTTTCTTTTAGGATTTGATACTACACCGCGGTCCGTCAATTAATTCTTTCCCAACTGTCTCTACTACAGAGACAAGTTGTATAACTTCTTTGATGGACCAATCTCGTTGCATCAACCCAAAATTTCAATGATGAATCTTTGCGATGCTTCATTCTCCGATTCAGTCAGTTATCCATGAGACAGTTAGGCTACCTACCCCTTTCAAATCCAGATTGCTTCGAAAGAGGCTGAATCCCGCAGCTCGAGACAGCTCCCGTTTGGAAGTATGCTTGCGGGAAGCCCGTTTCGTTGGTTAAGTATTTGTAAACCGGAGAATCTTGAAGCGTAGGTAGTCGCACGTGGTGACAGGTCACAGCCATATTATTAAAAGCTTGTGGCAGAAAAGAATTTCGCTCCGGTGCTTGAAAGTAATATTCCAAAGCTCTTGCATGTTTTCCATTACTTGTATGAGTGAGGCCTATGTTGTAAAGTATGTAGCTTCGGTCATAAGAGTCAACCTCTAAACGCATGGCTTCGTAATAACTTCATAAAGCTTCTGCATATTCCCCTTCAGATTGGGCCGACATCCGTTACGGTTGTTTATACAAATAAACCCCGTTTCAAAACCGTACGTGAGGTTCTCAACTCATACGGCTCCCCCCGCTTCATTCGCATAAAATAAGTAGCATTTGAAACTATCTAATTATTTATACGCCTAATTTTCGAGCAGGGGTTAGTGTTTCATGAAACTGGTATCTAACCATCCTTCTGACAAAGTATTTCCATCTTTAAGGCAGCTGCGCCGTCTTGGTGCGACGACACCGGCAGCAATAAATACCTCGGCAATTTATTCGTTCCCAACTTTTTGTTTTTCGAGGGGTTATTCACCTCAGCAATCTCCGATGATTTTAAGGGTATCCGAGTTACAAACGGGATGGGTGTTTGTTACCCCAATCACTATTGGTCCTTACCGCAACTTCGAAGTTATCGAAAATTGGCAATATATGTCAAAGTCAAAATTTGTTATTGTCGTAGATTTTGTGTTGCCAATTCCTCCACGTAGTGCCAGCCCCCTCCCCGCTTGTATTTACTCACAAAGAAGCCATGTGTTACACATCAAATTATGGATTTAACCCCTTGCTTGCTTGATATCAAAATCCGTAGAAATGGGAACCGTAGCTTCCGAGGCTGCATCAATCGTGGATACGCGATCAGAGGGTTCGTTCAAAAGTCGAAACAGACCTCAAAAAAATGTGGGCTCTTAGAACGAAGCTATAACTATTTCAATTATTATTGAATATTGATAGATTGCTTGCCTTATCGAATCGCGCCATCCCTATAATACGTAAAAGCTTCCCTTTCTCTCTTAGTGGTAGGTAGGATTTGCAGTAGAATATCCGCTAGAACTGTGAAAGTTTTGTCAATAAAGTTGTCATTTCTCTGAGATCTAGGCATAATCAAATTTGACTCCTTGTTTTTTTTTTCTGCACCCCTCGTTACTTGTTATTGATATATCAATTGAAATTGCAAAAAGAGAAGGAGATGTTTAGGCGGCAATATGAAGAGGAGAAGGCAGTAGGGGGCCAAGCCTTGTTAAATATCTCTTTATTCTCTGACTTGTATTTCAGCAAAAGACTATTTTTAACTATTACTAAGAAGTCACTTGCTATTTTGCCACCGAAATATCTAAAATAGATCAATTAATTTAATTGGTGAACCTCAATGCAGGAAGGGTGGCCGAGCGGTTTAAGGCGTAGCACCGGAAATGCTAAGTAGAGTTTCATTTACCGAGGGTTCAAATCCCTCCCTTTCCTCCTTCTATTTCTACCTACCCAAGGTTATCTCTACTGATTTTCATTGAAATCTGGCTAAATTGCCGATTTCAAAGAGACGGACTGGAGTCAGACTTTCAAATCAAGTCAGCCAACTTTGAAGAAGCCAAGAGACCATCTCAATACAAACAATTGGTAATCCTTTGGTTAATTGAGAATTTGGTTGAAGTGACGTGGACGAGTGATTCAGATACTTACACCGAATCGTATGCCAAATTAAATTGCCCCCAAAAAAGAATATTTATACATAAGTGAAAAGCTTATGATTTCGATTCTGATCCAGACAGAGTGGACAAGCTAGATCGGAAAATTTTTGTATCTTCCTAAGTAATCTACTTATTGAATTCGACCATACTTAAGTCTCTTGCATAAATTCTATTTGTAGAGGCCTCTAATTTCTCTTTCGGTAAAATATTAATTTAATGAATGATAACTAGGCTTTGCGGGAGTAATACTCAACAACTAACAATTCATTTATATTCAAATTGACAGATTCTCGATTGGCAATACAATTCACCAATCCTGTTGGCTTGTCGTCTTCCGATAAAGAAATAGCTAGGTGATCCGGCGTTTTGTCCCCCCCAGTAAACTTATTTCTCGATGCATTATACGAAGTTGGTCGATTTCGAACAGTAATAATATCTTTTGGCTTGCAGCGATAACTTGGTATATCTACGACACAGCTGTTCACTAAGATATGTCTGTGACTAACTAACTGCCTAGCGGCAGGAACCGTGGAAGTGAGACCTAGGTGGAAAATAACATTATCCAGACGCATCTCAAGTAGTTGTAGTAATACTTGGCCCGTTGAACCTCTAGCTTTTCTAGCGACACGTACATATTTTAGTAGTTAGCGTTCTGTTAATCCATAATTAAAACGTAATCTTTGTTTGGCCTCCAGACGCACACAAAATTGAGAAATTTTTCTCGAAGCTGATTGATCGGCAGCGACTCGAAATTCTCCCAAATCGGGTATTTTACTTTTCCCTACAAATCCTGGTAAATTTTTTAGACGACGTATCAGTTTCAAACGAGGTCCTCGGTAGCGAGACATGAAAACTCCTTTTCTGTAGACGCTTCATAGTTAAATAAAAAACTGATGGGATCGGCACAGGGATATTACCCATTGCTGCTGCGTTGGCGAATAAAATGGAAGCCAATCAGATTCGGTATCTGTGGCAATCATAACATATGAGTAGTAATTAATAAACATTCAATTTGTTGCAGACAATTGAGGCGGAAGTAGCAGCGGGTAAGCAGAGACGACCAACGGTTCATAATGTCGGATAAAAACGTTTTAGCATATCCATTTACATAAAAATTTTGGCGAAGATATCAAACTTATTCACAAATATATTGCTTCAACTAGTGCATCCAGATATACTTCTATAATAGAAACTCAATTTTTACGAAAAAATGAATCTGTCGCTGACGAGTTGAATTACGCATATTTCTCGATCTGAAACGTGATAAGGAAGAGAAAGGATTTGTTTCTTTCTATCTTTTCAATTTATTAGTTAAAAGCTTACTAAACACATACCAAACAATATGCAGACGAAGTGGCAGCAACCTAAACTAGGCGGATTAGTAGGTGTAGGCGCGGCAGAAGCCTAAGTTTTCAGTCACCTACATTTATGTGGCTACCTATATTTTTTCATAAGTTTGTTGGGGCCGAAATGGTGGGGATATGGCGGAATGGTAGACGCAGCGGACTCAACCAGATTGAGCCTGGATGTGGAGACGTATCAAGTGGTAGCCCCCAGATTCAGGGGAACCTGGGATCATTTATCGGGCAATCCTGAGCCAAATCTTGTATTACCCAAACAATTTGGGCGACTAGGTTAGATAGGTACAGAGACTCGACGGGGGTCATTCCAACGGGCAATCTGTTAATTACTAGTTATCAAAAGTTCTGAATATAGAATTGTTTCGTCTGGCTAACCGTATGAACTAAAATCTATAAGTATAAGACTGAGATCTAGTAAAGATAGGAAGTTTCGCTTTTTTCCTTCATTTGAACTTGGACGCAGATTTCTCGGTTTGAAGGGAGCATTGATTCACAGAATCGCGATAATTTATGTTATCACCCAATAACAAACTGCTAAGTAGACCCCTTCCTTCTACTGCCATTAATCCACATATTTTCATCTTAGCTGCTGCGGGATCCCACTTCATTTCGACGGAAACTATTTAACAAGCAAGGCGGTGACAAAAAAAATACTTTCGTGAATGAAGATAGAGTCCAATTCTACGCACTTTGGGAAAGTTAGCAAAAGCAGCGCAAGTTGTAGTAGAACGAAAATCCGTTGGTTTCACGGGACCGTGAGGGTTCGAATCCCTCTATCCCCAGCGAGACAATTTAGTTAACCCATCGATGTTTCTAATTTCTCGAAAGCACTTTACAAGTGAGCCATTCAGGCTTTTAATATGCGTGAATGGCCCCCCCCCTTTTTTTGTCAATCTATCTCCTGCAAGTGTGGTAGTTAATTGTATCAGCCATGTCTCTGGGAAGAAGCAAGATCGGCGGTTTAATTGGGAAAAAACTGGAGTGAAAAGACATACTTAACTGATTTCTAGTTTTTTTCTCCGTACATGAATCGGCCGAGATAGCTCAGTCGGTAGAGCAGGGGACTGAAAATCCCCGTGTCACCAGTTCAAATCTGGTTCTTGGCATCTAACTAGTTTGGCTTGGGGGAGAGGCTGAACCAGTCCTGGTGCTATGGGAAACCCTTCAATCTTGAAGTAGATAATCAAAAAATATCTCAACATTTGAGTTAATCATTTGCATCTGACAGCTCCGTCTAATAACCGTAAGAAACTTCAACAAAATTAAACGGTAAGGGCGGATCGGAAAATAAGTCTTCGCGTGTAGCCAAATTCATTCTTTTTAATCTTTATACAATTTAATAGGCATCTTGTAACTCATAAAAATTGGGTACAACGTAATCTTTACGTAGAGGCCACCCTACCCAACTTTCAGGCATTAGTATCCGCCTAAGGTGCGGATGGCCCTGATGAATTATTCCCAACATATCATAGGATTCACGTTCTTGGAAATCGGAGCCCCTCCAAATCCAATAAACCGAAGGTATTCTAGGATCTTTTCTTGGCACAAAGATTTTTACACAAACCTCCTCCGGTTGATCCGAATAATCTCGCACCTGCGTCAGATGGTATACACTGACTAGATATCCTCCTGGTGCTGAGTCATAGGCACATTGAGAGCGTAGGTAATTAGAACCATAAGCATATGGGGCGACAGCTGCAGACAACCACTCCTCCGACTTAACTTGCAGAATCTCGACACCTCTATAATCATAACCCAAAGGTCGATGGAAAAACTTATGTCTAGTCAACCAGACGGATAATCGACCCCGCGTCTCGATATCCAACTGATCTTCATTGATAGTATTCATACTGGCTGACACCTCTTTCTCACTTTATTCATTTGTAGGATGAAATGTAGTTATTACCATACCATGACTATGTCATGGTTCAGATTCATCTCCAAATTTCTGAAGATTCTCTGGAAAATCATGTAGTGAAAATTTTGTGTCACAATTAGTTAATTCTTGATTGTATTCACCTATATGGATGCTAGGTACGAAGCGAAATCGATGATTTAGACTGAGGTATTTCCTTCGGGTGGGACGGGAGATTCGATCTAGAAAGCTTCCTCTAGCAATTTTCTTACGGAGTTTCGTTATAGCATCAATAATAGCTTCAGGTTTGGGTGGGCAACCTGGCAAATAAATATCGACGGGAATTGATTTGTCTACCCCGCGGACGGTACTATAGGAATCTGTGCCAAACATACCCCCCGTAGTGGTGCAAGCTCCCATAGCAATTACATACTTCGGATCAGGCATTTGCTCGTAGAGTCTCACTAGGGACGGAGCCATTTTCATGGTTACAGTGCCGGCCGTGACCACTAGGTCTGCCTGCCTAGGACTGGATCTAGGTACTAGACCGTACCGGTCGAAATCAAATCGTGAACCAATTAGGGAAGCAAATTCGATAAAGCAGCAGCTGGTGCCATATAGAAGTGGCCACAAACTAGAAAGTCTGGACCAGTTGGAGAAATCGCCGGTATTAGCTAAAAAGATTGAATTTGACACATCCCATTCAGGGAGCAACGGTTCTACCGAATTCAGGGGGATCTTTACCCCGCGGGGTTCAATCTCATCTATCTCACCTTCAACCCAACGTTCGGAAGTTGACACCATTCCGATGCTCCTTTTCGCCATGCATGAACCAAACCAACTACTAGTATAAAGATAAAGATTACCACTTCGACAAAAGCAAATAGTCCCAATTCCCTAAAAGATACAGCCCGGGGATAAAGAAATAAAGTTTCAACGTCAGAGACCGTGAAAACCGAAGCAAACATATAGTAACATATTTGAAATTGGATTGAAGTACTTCCCTTCGGTTCAATGCCCGACTCGTAACTTGTTAACTTCTCCGGCTCTTTTCGAGTGGGGGCAACAAATCCAGAAATTGAGGAAGCTAAATAGGGGATAGATATAGATACCGATAGGAAGATCCAGAGGGGGTCATATTGGTGGAGCGAAAACATTTGCATATTCCTCCCGCCTCAATTTTTTCTAGTTGATAAATTTGGAAATGGATAAAATGGGATTAACCTAGGGTAGGCAAATAGAAGTAATCATTGTCTTGTCATACTTGTCATACTGGAAAGGGTTTAGCACATATAATTCATTCGGGGAAGTAAATTGAGAAGTTAGTTTGGCTACACTGGCAGTTAAGTTACCCCTTTGATGAGAAAAACAAATAGAAGGGGTTAGCCTCTCATTTTTGAGAATGGCAACGTCGCTTCCTTAGTAAGAAGAAAAAGAAGAAGAAAGAGATTGAGTAATTCATAATTTGAACAAATTGCTTGCGCCTATATTTCCTCGATCCAGTTATTGATTAACTGAATCAAAGAACTGACTATTTCTTTTTTAGAAGTAGATAGAAAGCTCACTAATTTAGATTTCATGAAGTAGTCGTTGAAGTAGATAATTTAGATTGATATTGATTGAATAGGCATATTGTGTGCTAGCAATCTTCTACTGTTCCTTCTTTTAGTTGGGACTACACGGGTTCGAGCCGTAGACATCCTCGGTCATGCAGGTCGGAATATAGAAAAGAGATTTCTGACTTCCTGAACTGCTTGGCGAACCCAACATGCGGTCTTTACGGCATAGGGCTCTCTTACCAGCTGCTCCTCAATCTGAATTTGGAGAAACAAGCAGTTGCTGACGCACCAACCTTGTTTGGTGGGGAGGGGGGGAGAGGGGGGGGGTAGAGGGGTTCCATATGCCTGAGCTACTTCCTGCGAGAAGCTTCTTTAAGAAACTTCGTAATGGAAAATGAACTAAATCAGGCAATCAACCCCGAAGTATCTCGAGAAGGTTACTAACATAATGTTGACGCAGGTTTGCCTCCGGGGATATAGCCCCCCCCCCCCCCCCCCCCCCGCACAACATCAACTATTTTCTGTCGCCTGGAAGGAGTATACGATACCTTCTACACTCGAAGGGTCGTGAGGCGAAGAAGAGATCTGTTCCGGGGTGCTTGCGTCGTCCCCATCAATAGTAGCATCGGATAAACCACTTATTCACCATATCAACTTCGAGGGGGTTATTTCTTTTAGTCAACTTAGCTGCCACGCTACTGTCCTTCCGTATTCCTTGTTGCAATTTAGATAAAAATGATCATGCATAGTTATAGTTTTGCACGAGTCGTTGGGTTTCGACAAATCTTCTCAGAAGGAGGAAGAGAGATCGGCGCATGTGCAAACGAGGTGCTCCACCGCTGAGCTGTAGCCCCTGATACATCTAATCTTACATGAAAGGATTCTATCCGTATCAATCAATTTTTGTCAAGTCAATAGACTTGTTTGAAAATGGAAGATACACACATATATATATATATGTGTGTGTATGGGATCTAATTTTCATTAGGTAATGAAACATACAGTTGTGTTCAGCTACTTCTTCGGATATAATAAAAATATCTATATGTTCCACGTAAATCACACACTTGGATAAGAAGGCGCGTAGGTTTATCAATTCAATTACTGACAGCCTACTTGACTCAGCGGTTAGAGTATCGCTTTCATACGGCGGGAGTCATTGGTTCGAATCCAATAGTAGGTAACACTTACTAGATACCGCACCTACTAGATACCGTGATGGTTAAATTGTTGGTATCTAATAAGTTTTACTGCATATGAAATACATTAAAGCAGGGGTTTCTGTGCATGTCGTGACAGTATTATTTTCAGATTGTCGAAGCATCTAGCCCTTTCGGGCTGGAAAAAAACCTCGCTAAGCTACAATCGAAGCTTCTAATCTGGCCTTCGCTCTTTTAAATGCCAAGTTGGCCTCTATTACCCTTTTCTTACCCTCTGCTTCAGCTGAGTCAGCCTGAGCTGTCTGAAAAGTTTTTCGAGCTTCGTCAGGATCAATTTCGGCAGCTATCTCCGCTTCATTAACTAATATTGTTATCTGATTATTGTCTATCGTAGCAAAGCCACCCATCAATGCCATTGCAGACCACTGCCCATCATGACGTATCTTCGAAACTCCCATATCCAACGCTGTAAGAAGTGGTGCATGATTGGGTAATACACCAATTTGACCACTATTAGTGGATGAAACAATTTCCCAAACCTCGGAATTCCAAACTATTCGATTAGGGGCCATCACGCGAAGATTCAGTGTCATCTATTTTATTGACCCTCCACTTGTAGAGCCGCTGCTTTTGCGGCAACTTCGTCGATGTTCCCAACTAGATAAAAAGCTTGTTCGGGAAGAGTATCCAACTCCCCAGAAAGAATCATTTGAAATCCCTTAATGGTTTCCGATAAACTGACGTATTTACCCGGAGATCCAGTGAAAACTTCCGCCACAAAGAAAGGTTGTGATAAGAAACGTTCTATTTTTCGAGCCCTAGCTACCGTCAGTCGATCCTCTTCAGATAACTCGTCTAGTCCAGGAATAGCTATAATATCTTGAAGCTCCTTATAACGTTGCAGAGTCTGCTTAACCCCTTGTGCCGTCTCATAGTGCTCCTCGCCTACAATCCAAGGCTGCAACATAGTCGAAGTCGAATCCAGCGGGTCTACCGCTGGGTAGATACCTTTCGCAGCTAATCCCCTTGAAAGTACAGTAGTGGCGTCTAAGTGTGCAAATGTCGTGGCGGGAGCCGGGTCGGTCAAATCATCCGCAGGTACGTAAACAGCTTGAATGGAAGTTATTGATCCTTCCTTGGTCGAAGTAATTCTTTCCTGCAATGATCCCATTTCTGTACCTAGGGTCGGTTGATAACCCACGGCGGAAGGCATCCGGCCCAGTAACGCGGAGACCTCCGATCCCGCCTGGACGAAGCGGAAAATGTTGTCAATAAATAGGAGTACATCCTGTTTGTTAACATCTCGGAAGTATTCTGCCATTGTTAGAGCGGTTGAGCCGACTCTCATACGAGCTCCAGGTGGTTCATTCATCTGACCATAAACCAAAGCTACTTTTGATTCAGAAATATTTTGTTCATTAATAACTTTTGATTCCTTCATCTCCATGTAAAGGTCATTACCTTCACGTGTGCGTTCTCCCACCCCGCCAGATACAGATACACCTCCATGAGCTTTCGCAATATTATTGATTGATTCCATAATAGGGACCGTCTTTCCAACTCCAGCCCCACCAAATAACCCAATTTTTCCGCCTCTACGATACGGAGCCAAAAGATCTACAACTTTGATACCCGTTTCAAAAATCGATAATTTGGTATCTAACTGGGTAAATGCCGGGGCGGACCTGTGAATTGGAGATGTTGCATTACTTCGAACGGGACCCAAATTATCTACGGGTTCACCAAGGACGTTAAATATTCGGCCGAGAGTAGTTTCGCCAACGGGAACGCTGAGGGGGGCTCCCGTATCAATAGCACTCATACCTCTCATCAAACCGTCTGTGGCACTCATAGCTACGGCTCGTACTTCATTATTACCTAATAATTGTTGTACTTCACAAGTAACATCAATTTGCTGACCGGCTGTATTTTGCCCCTTGACTACTAGTGAGTTGTAGATATTAGGCATCTCCCCTGGCGAGGAAGCCACATCCAACACTGGTCCAATGATCTGGGTGATGTAACCCACATTTTTTTCCACCAATTCAGAAATTTCGAAAGAGAGGGAACTGGTTTTCATAACTATACTATCTCGGTGTATTATCTCCATTTGGTTACTGAATCGGTAGAAATATTTTGTATCTTAGCGTTGAACGGGTCGCGGCATAGGAGAATTCAATCGCCTCCTTCCCACCCACCTCCCTGTATTTCAACCTGTTTCGCAGATGTAGCTATAGATAGATGAGATGGAGAGAGAGGAGGGGAGACTGCACCGCAGATGAAGCAGACCCCTTCTCTTGTTTCGTATACGACCGAGAAACTGGAATCTGCACTTATCCGTTGGATAGTCACTATCAATTAGGGTGCACGTTTTGCTTCCTTTATCTCCCCCTTCTCCATCTGTCAAATAAGATTGACTCCTAAACGGAGGGGTTGGCAATTAGCTAGTTTCTATTCCACTGAATAGTCTAACCGCCAAGAGATTCCCTAGTCAATGTATCGGAATGAGACGAAACAATGCTTTCTAAGAATTTTTACGAGGAAACAGATTGATTAGTTGCACCCTGCATGAGACGCGATATAGAATAGTAATGTTCCATGCTCGAAATGGAGGTTTGACAGGTATAAGTATCATGCGTGGGTTGAACTATATCCACTTTGCGTTTCACGTCGAAATACTCTACCTATGCCGAGCAGATCTCATATTTGCAAGATTTATTAATTTAGTCATAGGGAGGAACAAACCGATGTCGCCACAAACGGAGACTAAAGCGGGTGTTGGATTCAAAGCTGGTGTCAGAGATTATCGATTGACTTATTACACCCCCGAATACAAAACCAAAGATACCGATATCTTAGCAGCATTTCGAATGACCCCACAACCTGGAGTACCGGCTGAGGAAGCTGGAGCTGCGGTAGCTGCAGAATCCTCCACAGGTACGTGGACCACTGTATGGACAGATGGGTTGACTAGTCTTGACCGTTACAAGGGCCGATGCTACGACATCGAACCCGTCGCTGGGGAGGAGAATCAGTATATCGCGTATGTAGCTTATCCTTTGGATCTATTTGAAGAAGGTTCCGTTACTAATTTATTCACCTCCATAGTCGGTAATGTCTTCGGATTTAAGGCTCTGCGTGCTCTACGCCTGGAAGACCTTCGAATTCCTCCCGCTTATTCTAAAACTTTCATAGGACCGCCTCATGGTATCCAGGTTGAAAGGGATAAATTGAACAAATATGGACGTCCTCTATTGGGATGTACAATCAAGCCAAAATTGGGTCTGTCTGCTAAAAATTATGGTAGAGCCGTCTACGAATGCCTCCGCGGTGGACTTGATTTCACAAAAGATGATGAAAATGTGAATTCCCAGCCATTCATGCGCTGGAGAGATCGTTTTCTATTTGTGGCAGAAGCTCTTTTCAAATCCCAGGCTGAGACAGGGGAAATCAAAGGGCATTACTTAAATGCTACTGCAGGTACATGTGAAGAGATGTTGAAAAGAGCTGTTTTTGCTAGGGAGTTGGGTGCACCAATTGTCATGCATGATTACCTAACCGGAGGTTTTACTGCAAATACCAGCTTAGCCTTTTATTGCAGAGATAATGGACTACTTCTTCATATTCACCGCGCGATGCATGCTGTGATCGATAGGCAACGAAATCACGGTATGCATTTTCGTGTATTGGCCAAAGCGTTACGCATGTCCGGCGGAGATCATGTACATGCTGGAACTGTAGTAGGCAAACTGGAAGGGGAACGAGAAGTTACCCTTGGTTTCGTCGATTTACTTCGCGACGATTACATTGAGAAAGATCGTAGCCGCGGCATCTACTTCACCCAAGATTGGGTCTCTATGCCAGGTGTATTACCCGTAGCTTCAGGGGGTATCCACGTCTGGCATATGCCTGCTCTAACCGAAATCTTTGGGGACGATTCCGTATTACAGTTCGGCGGGGGAACCTTGGGACATCCTTGGGGAAATGCGCCAGGGGCAGTAGCCAACCGAGTCGCATTGGAAGCTTGCGTACAGGCTCGTAATGAGGGTCGCGACCTGGCCCGTGAAGGTAATGAGATTATTCGTGAAGCTAGTAAATGGAGTCCGGAATTGGCTGCCGCATGCGAGATATGGAAAGCAATCAAATTTGAATTTGATACAATTGATACGTTGTAAATAGATTGCAAGTTTCATAGTTACTTGCTACCCGTATCTGCTTCGCAACAGTTGTAAGACATATCGGGAGTATCGGCAAGGAGTTCACCTCCTCCATACTCCTTATATAATAAGGGATGTTAAAGTTGGTTAATTAATGATGGAAACTAGAAGACACATAGCCTCAAGATGTGAATTAGGGGGTTCGAATCCCCACCAACTCATATTAAAAGGAGGCGAAGATTATGCAATAGGAATGAGTAATCCAAAATTAAACCCAATACTCAATGTTTAAATACTCAATGTTTAAATACTCAATGTTTATTAGATATAGTTTTCCCTTGTTTAGTTTCACAGCACGTCTCCTGGTTTCTCCCGTTCGTTGGATAATACAAATCAAAGACTTACAATACGGTTGATTTGATAGATAACTAGTCAAACTTAGATTTGGTCCCGATTTACTGAAACCTAGGAGAAAAAAGTTCGTAATAAGCTAAAAAATCTAGTTGAATTTTATTGATTCCATGGGCTAAGAGAAAACAACAGATGAGGAGATTTTTACGTCTGTAACAAATTGGTTTGAAGATAGGCGCAAATTTGGTGGATTGATTGGAGCTTTCCCCGAAGAAGCTACCAGAGGCTCTATTTCAAATGAAAAGGAAAGGGAGAAGCGGATAAGTATTAACACGAATAGAGGATTACGGACTCGATGCGATAACTGCGGAAACATGCTTTATGTCAAATTTTTGAGACAGAATAGAAGTGTTTGTGAAGAATGCGGTTATCATCTCCCGATGAATAGTATGGAAAGGATCGAACTTTTAGTTAATCGTAACACATGGATTCCCATGGATGAAGACATGACCACAAGAGATGTTTTAGATTTTTTCGACGAGGATTCTTATCAGAATCGTTTGGCAATTTCTCAGGAAAAGACGGGTTTAACTGACGCTGCTCAAACAGGTATAGGATATCTAAATGGAACACTTATTGCACTTGGTGTTATGGACTTCCACTTCATGGGAGGAAGTATGGGCTCCGTCGTGGGTGAAAAGATTACTCGCCTAATCGAATATGCCGCGGACAAGTCTTTGCCATTGGTTTTAATTTGTGCCTCTGGGGGGGCGCGTATGCAAGAAGGAACGTTGAGCTTGATGCAAATGGCTAAAATCTCTTCCGTCTTGCAAATTCATCAAGTTCAAAAGAGATTACTTCATATATCGATTCTTACCTATCCAACCACTGGGGGTGTCACCGCGAGCTTTGGCATGTTGGGGGATATAATTATTGCCGAGTCCAAAGCGTATACAGCATTCGCTGGTAAAAGGGTAATTGAACAAACATCGCGTCAAAAGATACCTGAGGGCTTTCAAGCAGCTGAGTCCTTATTTGATAATGGGCTACTCGATTTAATCATTCCACGTAATCTCCCAAAAGGTGTCTTGAGCGAAATATCTGAACTTCATACATCAGCTCCTTATAAAATAAATTGAATTTGTCCCGGATTTTTTTCTCCATTTTTTTTTCCGCCTCCCAAAATCACGCCGCACTTTACCCCCCCCCCCCACGTCAGTAATAGATGTGGAACGGATCATCATTCTCGTTTTTTTGTGTAATAAAAAAGAACATATTTGTGATCTTCTGATATTCGCGTATTCGCTCCCTTCCCCAAAAACCCGGGAAATGGAGAAACCCAAGTTAGATTACTCTAGTGGAAACCCCTTTCTTTTATGGAACAGAAGGAATATCATTAGGTAGTAGAAGGAGGAGCGATACAGAGATATATGATTGTATAACTAGATTTCTTGCCTACTTTATTATGGTTGAGGTAATTTCATCATGGTAGCATCTTATCTACCCTCTATTTTTGTACCCCCAGTTGGTCTGGTGTTTCCAGCAGTTACAATGGCTATCTCATTTATATATATAGAACGGGATGAAATCCTATAATTCTATCTCTCCCTTATTTTTTGGAAACGGAGTAATCTGCTCATTGACTTCGTGATATCAATTGAATTCAAAGTCTAATTTCAGCTAATAATTAATCGCGACAAATCCCCCCCCCCTCCCCCTTCTTCTTCTTCGTAGATACTCCTCTCTAACCACCCGACACTCTCAAGGATGTCGCCCCAATCAATCTATGTCTCATTTTCATTTCACGGAGAAGTGAGACATAGATTGATAACGTGTTAATGTTAACAAGATGCGTTACTCATAGATAACTATCCCATATGTTTGAACTCCACCTTGGTACTTCCCCTTCAGGAGTAAACGAATCAAAAACAAGCAGAAGTAATGAGCTGGAGAAGAAGTAGAAAAAGTAAAATTGGTGACAAAATGACTAATCCATTTATTATGCAACCTGTGAGGAAATAGTAATGAATTGTCGCTCCAAATGGATCCAAGTAGATTTTATAAAGGGCTCCCGGACAGTTGCGAATTCATGTTGGGCCTGTATCCTTGTCTGCGGTGCAACAGGTTTTTTACTGGTGGGATTTTCCAGCTACGTCGGCGAAGATCTCATCCCCAAACTTCCATCTGAACCCATCTTTTTCATCCCACAAGGTATTGTAATGTGTTTCTACGGGATCGCAGGCCTATTTCTGGGGCTGTATTTGTGGTGTACTGCGTTTTGGAACGTGGGCGGTGGATACAACTTGTTTGATAAGCGAGAAGGATTCTCTTCAATATTTCGGTGGGGCTTCCCCGGAAAGAATCGTCGCATTCGGATTCGACTTGTACTAAAAGACGTCGAGGCGGTCGGGTTGGAAAGTAAGGAAGGCTTTTACCCGCGTCGAATTCTTTACTTGAAATTGAGGGGTCGCCAAAATCTTCCACTAACTAGGATCGGTGAGAATTTAACCTCGGGAGATATAGAAGAAAAAGCTGCTGAACTTGCTCGTTTCCCGCGTGTATCGATTGAAGGTTTTTAAAAGTTATTGAGTTTCAGAACTGGATGACTTACAAGTCGACGTGAGGTCATTGGAGCGGTGGGAGAAATATGTTTCGGGGGGGAGGGGTCCCAGGAAAAAGTAGCCCAAAAGATGAAACTGATTAGTCTCGCACTTCGCTTGCTTCCTCCCCTGATTAGTAGATAGTTACAGTTAATATATGCGATTACATTGCTGGAAACAGAAGATGATTCGATGGTTTTTTAGTACTCCACATCGTTCCTCAAATAGAGCTTATGAGGCTAGTAAGCAACTACAACTCCTAATCGACGACTCCCCACCTTTCGTACAGGTAGAATCATCCCCCTCAACACCGGGCGACTTGTCACGGGCTGCAGCGACGCCCGCGAACGAAGCATCCAGGAGATCTAGATATTTAATATATTGCAGTCTCTTAGAGCACAGATTTAGTACATTTATGTTGGGAATGCAAAAAGACTTGAGACCTTTTTTCGGAACAAAACTATTTCGATTGCTACTACTTAGATGCTACTGTGCAAGCAACTCTTTTACAAAAAATTGCTTGAATCTTCTTTTCCCGAACCTTCCAGATATTTTGCTTCTCCAAAATCTATTTCTAAACTTTCACCGGAGGTGCCGCATGCATGGTGAAACTGTCAATAATCAAGGAAGATTGGTTAACTTCTCAGAAGACAAATTAGAAACTGATTACTCCTTCCACGGCTCCTACAAGTCGGATGGTATAAAGAGGAGAAATAGGAAATTAGCTTGGATTGAAGCAACTTTAAATGAGTTGGACGCGAAGAAGGCGCGTTGGTTCATAAACTCTTTTCCGTGTCAAACTACTAAAGAAGTGACTGAAAAATCATTTAATTACGAATTAGCCAATTTTCCATCGGCTTATGAATCAATTAGTTTGGTGCCTCGTTCTGTAACTCGCACTTTATCGAGGTTCGGGGCGGAATTGGCAAATCAATCAGGTGTGTTAGTACGTAATGATTTCGATTTAGGTAGAAACCAAGCATTAGTCTCCCTTGAATATGTTGGGTGTTTCCTGCTTCTACCCCTCACGATTCCGATAAGTTTCAGAAACTGGTTTTTGGAGTCTTGGATTAGGGGTTGGTGGGACATTACTCAAACTCAGATATTTATCAATACTTTTCAAGAACAAAGGGCTTCGAAGCAACTACGAGAAGCAGAAGCATTGCTCTGGTTAGATAACGCGACTGAATGCTTGGCAAATACGCAGTTGCAAAATTTTGATGCAGATGCATATGACGAGACTACTCAGTTGGCAGCAGCGTATGACGAACTCAACATTCAGTTACTGCTCCAGCTAGTAACTGATTTAATTAGTATTGCCACCCTAGCTCCATTTCTTATAACGGGTCGAAAGAGACTTGCAGTTTCAAATTCCCGGATTCAGGAATTATTTTATAGTTTGAATGATACAATGAAAGCGTTTTCCATTCTTTCATTAACTGATTTATGTGTAGGGTTCCACTCGCCCCATGGTTGGGAAATAGTCATAGGCACGCTTTTCGAACATTTTGGCTTAATCCCCGACAAATATGTAATTTCCCGCCTCGTTTCAACCTTTCCAGTTATTTTAGATACGGTATTCAAATATTGGATTTTTCGTCACTTGAATCGTACATCCCCTTCGATTGTAGCAACTTATCATACAATGAGTGGGTAATAACCACCTTTCCAAATCCAAATTGAGTAGGCTAGACCTGCTCGTTTTTGGGGTCAGTTTCAACCTCTTCTCTCGATTGGTACTTGCTACTAATGATCGAATATGGAAGAAGAGGGGAAAGAATTAGAACAAGAAGAGATTATTTGTTATCAAGCGGTATCAACAAGTAATCCGTTTGTACAAAGACTTGAGACTACTAATCAATCTATGCAAAGAATAATTACGAATAACTGGATAAAAACGTGTTGGATTCAGTCACTTGCACTTGCGACATCAATAAGTTTCGGTGAATTAAATTGTTTATCTGTATCAAATGCATATCCGATTCTTGCGCAGCAAAATTATGAGAACCCCCGAGAAGCTACGGGGCGTATCGTATGCGCCAATTGCCATCTAGCCAAGAAACCTGTGGATATTGAGGCCCCGCAATCCGTTCTTCCCGATAGTGTATTTGAAGCAGTTGTTAAGATTCCTTACGATATGTAGATAAAATAAGTACTTGCAAACGGAAAAAGAGGGGGGTTGAATGTCGGTGCTGTCCTAATTCTACCAGAGGGATTTAAATTGGCTCCCCCTAACCGGCTTCCAGCCGAAATGAAGGAGAAGTTGGGAAAACTGTCGTTTCAAAGTTACCGTCCCGGTGAAGAAAATGTAGTCGTCGTAGGACCAGTTCCGGGCAAATTATACAGCGAAATTACGTTTCCTATTCTATCGCCAGACCCTGGTACTAACAGGGAAGCTCATTTTCTAAAATATCCTATTTATGTCGGGGGGAATAGGGGTAGGGGGCAAATCTATCCAGATGGGAGCAAAAGCAATAATACGGTCTATACCGCTTCAGTAACAGGAAAGATAAATAGGATTGTACGCAAAGAGGGAAGGGGTGGATACGAAATCACTATTGAAGAGTCATCTGGTAGTCGTGAAACAACTGATACTGTCCCTCCCGGTCTCGAACTCGTTGTGTCAGAAGGCGAGTTCGTTAAGGCTGATCAGCCATTAACCAATAATCCCAATGTTGGAGGATTTGGTCAGGAAGAAATCGAAATTGTACTCCAGGACCCATCACGTATTCAAGGTCTCATAGCTTTTTTTGTGTCAGTTGCCTTGGCACAGATTTTCCTCGTGCTTAAGAAGAAACAATTTGAAAAGGTGCAGCTGGCAGAAATGAATTTCTGATTGTTTACCTCCCCCTCCTATCCATCCCGTGACTAGATAATCCGATTCATAATTGCGTGTGGGGAAAAAATGTTCCAATCGTCCTTCTCTTTTAGTCGAGGGTTTGATAATCACATGCGAAGTATTGGTTGCATCAATATTTGTTTTGTCTAACGCAATCAGTCTAATTGTTTATTGCCCATCCTCTCAGTTTGACTTCATCAAGTCTAAGCTGGGGTACGGAAGATGCAATAGCGGAAGGTAGACCGTAAATACAGATAAGATTAATTAAAAAGATTACCATTAGGTAAAAATGAAAATTAAAAAAGATCTTCTTTTCAGTTTGTCAAACTAGAAATCGTCCTTGGAAACCTGTTGATTAATCCAAGTACTTTGAACTAGCCCCCCCCCCCCCTGATTAGACCAAACTAATTATATGATGTAATATCATATAATATAATTTATAAAATAAGATCTTGCCCCAGCTGTCACTTCTAATCTCGATCGATTCTTTTTTTCCATGAAGAATCGATCGACCTTTTTATTTGAATAATGCATCGTGAAGCTAGTCTATAAGTAACTAACTAGTTAGTTATTGAATTGAATCGCCTCTGTACCCCCCCCCCTCCGTCCAATAAAGGGAGAATATAAATGACTAATTCGGATGTAGAATCTGGCAAAATTTTCTCGATCAGACGGCAGTCATTGTCGAAGAGACGACCCCAACCCTGAGTAAGCTCCATAAAAAAATATGCCTAACAAACCTATCACAAGTGTACCGGCTACAGTACCTACCAGCCATAGGGGAATCCTTCCAGTGGTATTTGTCATCTGCGCCACCTCCTTACCCCCCTGCTCCCTTTGGCTCCATTATTTGGTCCCGACTCGAAACATGAACAGTCACAAATAATTAGGACCTTATTCTCTTCCGGACAATTTTTCCTAGCTTCTAATTAAAGAAGTAATTAGAAAATAGAACAGCAAGTACGAAAATCAATAATAATCCCCGATAAAGGCTTGTACGATTCAATTCTACACTCTGTTTATTTGGGTTCGGTTGCGTCATAGATTCGAAGCTCACTAAAAACTATCTCTGAATGAATTGCATAGCTGATATGGATCCCAGGAAGAAAACTGTAGGTACAGCTAAGCCGTGAACGGCTAACCATCTAACAGTGAAAATTGGATAAGTTTTATCTAAAGCCATCGGTATTAGTTCCTCCTAAAAGGATTTGGTGAATGCGTCGACCTGTTCCAGCGAATCGAAGCGGCCAGTTACTAGGGGAACTTCTTGTCGGCTTTCTGAAAAATATTCATTTGGACGGGGACTTCCGAAGACATCGTAAGCTAAACCTGTACCGACAAAAAGCCAGCCTGCAATAAACAGGGAGGGTATAGTGATGCTGTGTATGACCCAGTATCTAATACTAGTAATTATGTCAGCGAAAGGGCGTTCTCCTGTATTCCCAGACATGTTCAGCTCCGTATTTCTCTATATCTATCTTGTAATACTAAAAGGGATTGCTTCCCAATTAAAAGGATTAGAAGATGCGAAATCTACCAATAAACCTTTTCAAACGGGACTTGAACCTAATTAGGATGTCACTTCTATACCCAGGGTATATCCAAATTATACTGGTTCAGTATAGCTATCCTACCTTTTATGCGGCAAGGTTCCTCACTCTTCACAAGTGAAGTCTCTGAAACTTGTGGGAGTTCTGGTAGTAGCCGCTTACCCTAGACCGAAATAATTAAAAAAATATTCACCAGTTTCGGACCCATGCGGGGGATTGTTGGCGAGGAGGTATTATCTCTCCTATGGCTCCGTCTCTTCGTAGCCCGCCACGTGTCTCTCGGTGTGTATCGACAGTTACTAATTTTGATTAAGCCTACACCTACTGACCCCCAATCAAAAGGCTAGTTATGCCGGAAACATGGGGGGTAGTTAGAAAAGAGAGGAGATACTTTTCCAGCAATTCTAAATCGATTAATTAATCGATTTAGGGGTACTTTTTATGCGGTTGTCTGCTTTATCAATTAATTAAATGGGACCAAATAAACTGAATCCATAGATTTGGTAAACGTTACCAGTCAATCTTGATTTAGCAAATTTGGGTAAGCAGCTTCCATTCAGTACTTCGGGGTGATAAACTACTCGAGGAAATCTCGTATACTAACCCATTTGCCAGCTAATTTGATATTCAAATTTATGATCACTTTATTAAGTTACTTTGCCTTCTTGACGTCTGTATTAGCTTTCACTTTAGCTTTATTTGTTGGATTGAACAAGATTCAGATTCTGTGACTTAGTATTCTCATAGAGAACCTAGATATAAGGGGAAGGACAGGAGGGGGGGTCCCCAACAGAGCACCTACTAATTCGTCGCACCTACCAAATAGTATTCAGTTGACTGACTCGAGAATCAACTTCGGTAAGTAGTTAAATTAGATATTTACAAACTAGAATGGTTGAAGCATCACTATCAGGAATTGTGTCGGGTTTAATTCCAATAACCCTAGCTGGATTATTTGTAACCGCATATCCACAGTATAGACGCGGTGATCAATTGGATATTCGGTAGAATCAAATAGTTATGGCATCTCAAACGAGATGTTTATTAAACAGAATAGAGGGTGAAGAAGCAAAAGATTCATTTGTAAATCTCTTGGTATGCTTCGTCGACAGCAAATCTGCTGCCTTCGGGTCCGCCTCCGCTTCAGGTATTTTGTACTCGATACACATTACTTCCAATAAAAAATCCTGGGGTAAACGGTAGTAGACACGCCCTGTAGGATTCGAACCTACGGCATCGGGTTTTGGAGACCCGCGTTCTACCGAACTGAACTAAAGGCGCCTCCCCCTTCATATAGATTTTTACATTCAAAAATGGAAATGAGTCAGCTTCCCCCTCTCCCCTTCCCCACCTTGCAAGGAGGAAGCAAAAATTGGAAATCTCTTTTTCCTACGAAAGAAGAGAAGGCAGAAGTCAATTTGTTAATACGAGAAATCCTACCTCAAAAGCTTAATGCTTGGGTAGAAGAAGAAATAGGGATGACGGGATTTGAACCTGCGACATTTTGTACCCAAAACAAACACGCTACCGAGCTGCGTCACATCCCTACTAATCTCGATTTGCGGCTGGTATCGTCGATCCCATCTTTCTTTATTGAATCTATTATAACCAATAATTGTAGATACCGGCTACTAATAAAATAAAAATTCATTTTTTTTTTGACGGATAATTATATTCTAACACTCCGTCCAATTCTTACTCCTCCTTCTTCTTATTCCCCCATCGCCACTGTCGGTATCGGCACCACCAACATTTAGTTAGCACTCCGAGTTTATTCAGTTTCTTCTACTGAAAGAATTGATTCAGAAGTTAGAAATAGTCGGTTCTTTAGAAGTAAGATAGGGAGAAGTAGGAGAAGGATAAAGAGTAGGAGACACGTAAGTAGGGTACTTAAAAATAAGGAGGACCTTTGATGCAATATGTGAAGATATACCTTTCCACAGCCCCTGTTGTAGCTGCAATATGGTTTGGCTTGTTGGCTGGTTCTTTAATAGAAATTAATCGTTTCTTTCCAGATGCTTTATTATTTCCTTTTCTTTAATATAGAAAACTAATTAAATAGGGGTCATACAATAAAAAAAAAATGGGATAATTTTATGTCTGAAGAAAGGGTCTGAAGAAAGGACGAGCACGTAACCGAGTTACTGATGGGGGTGGTTAACATCTAAACTTCATTGTTGAAACTTCGCAAGTAATCCGTTCAAACAGATTTGGATCTACTTGCGACCCCTCCACTGAAAAAGAAAAACTTCTCTCATTATGAGACAACTAAATTTATGACTAAAAGAAAAGATGTGAGGGTGACCATTGTTTTAACATGTACAACCTGTACCTGCAAAGATGCTGGCGGCAAATCCAAGGGTATTTCTCGATACACTACACGTAAGAATCGCCGTAACACACCTATTCGTTTGGAATTGAAGAAATTTTGCGCTTGTTGCCGCAAACATACTTTTCATAAAGAACTAAAAAAATAAATAGTTATCTTTTTTTTTTTAACTGGTAAGTAATCAATATTGATGTGTATTGGTAGTCATGAAAAAATATCATGAATAAATTTAAACGATCTCTCCGTAGACGTTCCCCGGCTATTCGCTCCGATGAAACTATTGATTATAAAGATACAAGTCTACTTCGTAGATTCGTCAGTGAACAGGGGAGAATCTTGTCGAGGCGGATGAATAGATTAACCTCGAAACAGCAGCGTTCGGTAGCTGCTGCTATAAAGAGAGCCCGTATTTTGGCTTTGCTACCCTTCTCAAGTAGCGAAAATTGAAGAAAATTAAAATTTAATTTCGGAAAATTTTTTAATTCAGCAGCTGAATATGTTTCGCGAAAAAATGGGATTAAAAATATCTAAGTTCAAGCAAAATAATATCTAGGAAATAGTCTGGCCGTCCGTTTAGATTTTACTTTTTCCTCCCGCTTGTGATAGATCCGAGAATAAATTCATTCTTAATTTCATCTATGACCTCTCCGTCTAATGCGGAGAGGTCTATCGTTGCATGTCAATCTTTCGAACCATTCATTGTTTCCACGAGCTTGGAGAAGCAGTAAGCGTCTGGAGTAGCTACTTGCGCGAGTGTTTTGCGATTTAGAAAAACTTGATTATCAAACAGATTATGAATCGTCGAACTGTACGTAATTCCATTTTTCCGCGCCGCTGCATTAATCCGAACGATCCACAGACGACGAAATTGTCTTCTACGGCTGCTTTTATCTACATAAGCGCAAGCTAATGCCCTTCTTTCTTGCTGCTTCGCCGCCCTGAATAATCTTGAATGAGCCCCCTGAAACCCGGATGCAAAATTGAGAACGCCTCTGCGATATCTCCGAGCTACGGATCCTCGTTTCACTCTGGTCATTATACGTATAGCCTCGCAAAAATTGTATTCTCTCTGAAAAATCCATTTATTCCTGGGCCCCGCCACTCCCTCAAATAGTTCCACTTCAACATCTCTTATTTCAAGTTATCAACTTCTAGACATTGATATGCCGCATCACGCCAAAACGTACCCCCCCCCCCCCCCCCCGAAAAGAAGAAGATATCGAAGATACATTTTCTTCTCACTACGCCATGTGCGGCAACATACTGCACATTTCAATTTTTAGGAGGTCATTCTACTTTACAAGAGACGAAAACTTGTCGGTTGTAACAAATTACTGCTTTTTATTATCTGATGTGAGAAATGGAGATTCCGGTGGCTTTTGCTACTCCGACTTTCCCTCCCGCAAATAGTCCGGTACACTTCATTCATAGTTGTCTATTTGTGACTAAGCGGTACAATGTACCGGAGATGTTACGGATTCCAATGTTTCCGTGGTCAATCTTTTCTGGCAGCCGGGTCTCTCCTACATACCGGAGCCTAAGTTTCTCCGAAGATAAGGGAAGCCAAATTGCTGTCGGCGGGTCGCATAATCCCCAATATTTGGCTCAGCCCATTAAGCTGGGCTTTCGCACTTCCATCTTTTAACTTCTCTAGGAGAAGTAACATGTATAGTAACGGTATTTTACGTTGGAGATTGGCGGAACCGCTGACCCGTATTGCCGTCAGAATGGGATTGGCAAAATAGATCTAAAAGTTTATACCACTCGCTTGGTTTTGCTTAATGATTCAATTTTATAATCATCAACTATTTTTTTCGTACCAAATCAAAATGATCGGATTTGCACCGACTTTAACCACGAATTCCTGTTTCTTCTCGAAACAGATGGATTATGGATTTGTCGCCATTTCATTGGCGGGGATTATCTCACGATCTCGAATCCCCTAATTTTTCAGGTTTCCGATCCTAACGAGTCACACATACACCCTAGTACAAACCCCTCTACGTTGGGGGCATCCCCGAAGAGCGGGGGATTTTGTACCACCTCCTATTTGTTGTCTTGCCTTTCTAATTAGTTGTTGATTTGTTGGCACGTTCAAACACGCAGAGATCTTATTCGGTTCGAAATATTCTCAACCATTTGAGACTATTTGTTACGCTTCAACTTAATATCCGACAATCAACCTTTAGAATATATTTTTGTTTAAACTACGGGACTAGCGTCTAAAGATTTGATTATTCAAGTGGACAGAGTAGTAACTGGCTAGACAAATAGATGTGAAATTACAAGAAAAAGAAACGATCGAATCAGAGGAATTTAATTCTTTCTTCCAAGTGTCAGTTACTTCCTACTGATCGAATCCTCAAATTGACGCATTTTCTGATGCTACGGGGTCCGCGACGCCGTAATCCTGAGCTTCTTCTGCCGACAGAAAAACATCTCTTTCCATGTCTTCGGAAATTATCCATAAGGGTTTACCAGTTCTTTGAGCATAGACTTTGGTTATGCAATCGCGGAGTTTTGATGCTTCTTCTGCTTCCATAACGCATTCACCTGCTTGTCCATCATAATACGAACTAGCAGGTTGATGAATCATTACCCTAATTAAATAACTTCTACTAAACTTAGCCGTACAAGCAACTCCTTCCGCATACGGCTATACCTCTGATGGACCAACAAAGTCTGCTTCTGGTAGTTAAACATTAACTCTTTGTCTTAAAAGACAGATTGACTTTGCTGCCAACCCTTCACTCTTGCGATGTTATGGGAGAAGTATCGCGAGATTATACCATCCTTTCTTCCAAACGTATTACGATGGTTCCGTTGCTACGTCGCGCCAGCAAATCCCAGAGTTTGCTATATATACTCTCAATGGGTAACAGAATCGAGATTGCCAAGCTTTCTAAGAAAAAGCTTGAATTTTGGAAAATTGGAAAATTATGTAGATCGGATATTTTATACAATTTATGACGCTAAGATATATCGAGTTCGATCTGGAACGAATCCGTTGCAAGTCAAAAATTGTCAAAATTTTTATTTTGATTCACTTCACCTCCTCGGCGTCTCACTATTTCATAGTTGGATGTGTATAGGAGGAGTTGCCAAGTAATAATTGCCATGCTATTGTTACCTCGACTAGGCGAAGGCAGAGTCTTAATCCGTACAAATCATTGGCGCCAAGCGTGGGGTAGTGCTATACGTTTGGTAATTTCTCCTCCAGCCAAAATGGAGGATCCCATTGAAGCAGCTAATCCCATGCAAATAGTATGTACATCTGGTACGACAAATTGCATCGCGTCATAAGTAGATGTTCCAGCTAGTACCGCCCCACCGGGTGAATTTACATACAAGTACATATCTCTAGCTTGATCTTCCCCATTTAGATACATCATAATACCGATAAGTTGGTTGGCAATTTCATCATCGACTTGTTGACCTAGAAAGAGAAGTCTTTCCCTATAAAGTCGGTTGATTGGGATAGGTTTCCGCGACTGCTATTCTGCCGCCCCCCCCCCCTGAAACCGCATAGGTGTCGCTAGATACATGCGGCTCCGGTAACTTCTACGCCAAATGGTTGTAGGAAAAAATTATTCTTTCCTTCTTTTCTTCTTCATAGTTTCGTTTCTCCTACCTGTATTAGCTTCTCTGGTTCAAGTTTGTCTGGCCCAGTTTTCGCACATGCTGAACCTTTTTGTAACTGGTGATCAGTGAATTTACTCCAGTATGTTAACCATGTTAACCCCTTCCTCTTGCACCAACACATTTCCGTCTGTGATTGAGTTCTTTCTAGGCGACAAATCTTTAGGTTCATTTTCTACCCCGGAGGTGACGGGGTTCCGACCACTATTTGCACATATAGGACAAATAGTTTCATTTTCCTTGCAGTTATTCCCACACAATACTTGATATATTTGAAGTAGAAATTTACTCAATCTTTTTCTTCTTTTCGTAGTCATTTTGGCTACGATCGACACTTGGGGTTGAGTAACCGGGGCCCAATCAATCTGTTTATTCCAACTAACCGTGGATTCTAACGACTACTAAATCTATTAACAGATTTTTCTCACGCATTTGACCACCGATAGATTAGTCAGATTCAGGCGAGGTAAAGGTAAGTCAGTCGGATGGGAGATGGCGGAGGCGGGTTCCACATGGCTCGACACACCTGACGAGTTGAACTATACGTCAACCCAAGCCGCATCTTCTTCCCCAGGAAGACGAAAGGGCACCTTTGGAACACCAATTGGCATATGAAAATTACCGATAGATATTGCAATTACCTCCAAGTTGGGGACGCAGAAGCAAAATTAGAAGGAACTTCCATTCTATTATAACATGCTTGATGAAGATAACATGGGTTAGGAATCGTATCCTTCCGAAGATATTAACAGGCTCTGATGGGACCAATCTCTACATTGTTATATAAAACACGTAAATGTTAAGATATCTATGCCTTCATCTACTTCTGAAAGAAAAATTACTAGCTTACCTCACATTACCACGTATTTTGCACGAGCCAACCAATTAGGTGAAACGAAGCGGGGAAGAAGGACTGCCTCCAATCTAGAGACGAACTAAGAGATTAATTTCTACATTTCGTACAATATTCTCTATTTGGTCTCTTCAGATTTCATAACGCAAGCCTATATTGCAAGAAAGTTACATAGTAGTTACTTATCTCCAATATCCAAGAAAGGGGTTTCTCACGGGTTTGCCTCGGTATCGCGTCCATACCGTCGTATTAAACGATCCTGGTCGTCTCATCTCCGTACATTTGATGCATACTGCTTTGGTCTCTGGCTGGGCGGGTTCAATGGCTTCATATGAATTAGCTGCTTTTGACCCATCGGATCCCGTTCTTGATCCCATGTGGAGGCAGGGTATGTTCGTCATTCCATTTATGACTCGCATTGGAATAACAAAGTCGTGGGGAGGCTGGAGCATCACCGGAGACACCGCAACTGACGCAGGTATCTGGAGTTACGAAGGAGTAGCTGCGGCTCACATCATCTTATCCGGTTTATTGTTTCTAGCTGCCATCTGGCACTGGGTGTATTGGGACTTAGATCTATTTCGAGACGATCGCACAGGAAAACCATCTTTGGATTTACCAAAAATATTTGGAATCCACTTATTTCTCTCAGGAGTACTTTGCTTTGCGTTTGGAGCATTTCATGTAACAGGTTTGTTTGGCCCCGGCATCTGGATATCAGATCCCTACGGATTAACTGGAAAAGTAGAACCCATAGATCCATCTTGGGGAGCCGAGGGTTTTGATCCATTTGTGCCGGGCGGAATAGCCTCGCACCATATAGCAGCGGGAGTTTTAGGTATACTAGCGGGTTTGTTTCACCTAAGCGTCCGTCCTCCCCAACGGTTATACAAAGCTCTACGTATGGGAAATGTCGAAACCGTGTTATCTAGCAGTATCGCTGCTGTATTTTTTGCCGCTTTTGTAGTTTCCGGAACCATGTGGTATGGTTCTGCCGCTACCCCAGTCGAACTGTTTGGCCCTACTCGTTATCAGTGGGATCAGGGGTATTTTCAACAAGAAATAGAGAGACAAATACGAGCCAGTGAAGCCAAAAATCTAAGTCTATCCCAAGCTTGGTTAAAAATACCGGAAAAATTAGCTTTTTACGACTACATCGGCAATAACCCCGCCAAAGGTGGATTGTTTAGAGCAGGTGCAATGGACAACGGCGACGGAATAGCCGTTGGGTGGTTAGGTCATGCCATTTTCAAAGATAGGGAAGGCCGCGAACTTTTTGTACGCCGTATGCCAACTTTTTTCGAAACATTTCCTGTCGTCTTAGTAGATGGCGAGGGTGTCGTGAGGGCCGACGTGCCATTTCGACGAGCAGAATCGAAATACAGCGTTGAGCAAGTTGGTGTAACCGTAGAATTCTTTGGTGGTGAACTAGATGGTGCTAGTTTCGGCGATCCCGCCACAGTAAAAAAATATGCCAGGCGCGCCCAATTGGGTGAGATCTTCGAGTTCGACCGCGCCACTTTAAAATCAGATGGTGTCTTTAGAAGTAGCCCGAGGGGTTGGTTCACTTTCGGCCATACTACGTTTGCTCTCATTTTCTTCTTCGGCCATATCTGGCACGGTGCAAGAACCTTGTTCAGGGACGTCTTTGCTGGTATCGACCCCGACTTGGACGCTCAAGTTGAATTCGGGGCATTTCAAAAGTTGGGGGATCCGAGTACTAAAAGACAAGCTCTTTAAAGAAATTCTTCTTATCTATCCGGCTGAATTACCCCTTCTCTTGGGTCAGTTACAAAAATTAACCGGATTCTGAAGTAACAAATAAATGTTTTGTTAAAATTGATTAATTTACTAGATTGATTTACTAACTTTGACTACTTCGAAGTCAAGTAAAGAAGACTTGAAAGAATTAGAAGTCTCGCTTAACGCAATTAGTATGAAAGATCTTCTTTTAATACCACTACTATAGCCGAATCCACGGAAGCACTAGTTTACACATTTCTGTTGGTAGCAACTTTAGGTATAATATTTTTTGCCATCTTCTTTCGGGAGCCCCCAAAAGTACCTAGCAAGGGGAGATAGGGAGCTCTCCCTGATTCTTATTTTCCAAAAAATATTTGATGAACAAAATCATGATTGTAGGGAAAATTAAGTTGATTAGAGACCTTCCTTTTCAATTTTGAAAAGGAAGGTCTACCAATCCGACTAATCTTCGTGTTCCTCAAAGGGGTCTCTGAGCTCCCTGGCAGGTTGACCGAAGGCAGTATACAAAGTGTAACCAGTGAAACTGACGAGTGAACGGGAGATAAAGATAGCGACCGAAGTTGCGGTTTCCATTGCCACGTAATCCAGAAAGATGTTCGTTCTTACTTCAGTTGCTATAATAGTATACAAAGTCAATATATTTCAATCAATTGAGCAGACGCTACGGCTACGAAAGTTATTGATGACACCCCCAGGGGTAAACCCAAAGTAAGTTTATTAGGAACGATTTTGAAGCCGCTTAACTCAGAATATGGAAAGGTTGCCCCCGGATGGGGGACTACCCCCCTGATGGGATTTTTCATGGCTTCATTTGCAGTATTCCTAGTTACCATTCTGGAAATTTATAACTTATCCGTTTTATTGGATGGTATTCCAATTAGTTGGTAAAGAAGCCTCAAACCCCGCTGACGTAACTAATGGTAGTAGCTGAGGTTTTAGAAATAGAAGTGGATATTTTACCAAAACTAAGAACGGGAGTTAAATCGTGCGAACTTTAACTGTTTTTACGAAGCAATAATATGGGTGTGTGATTCGTTGCAATTAATCCGATTCAATAAGTAAATAAGTAAGTAATCTTTTATTGAGGCAGATTTCAGTATTAATATTAGATTATCGGTATCTCGCCAGGTAGCAGTCGAGTTATTAGCACCCGAAACGCGAGAGTTTAATACTTAGTACAAAGTTTAAACTATGATTAATTTGTATCAATTTACCACTTAAACTTTGTCACGAAGTTGTTATTTGATACCGCAACTCGGTACTTCAGCAAGAAATAATCAATGCAGCATGTTTTACTCGTACTTGTGAAGTATATAGGTAGATAAAAGGGAGAACTGTTTAGGATTTTAATTCGAGGTTATGGAGGAGTTCTCGCCCGTTACGGCTTCCTACCTAGAAAACAATTTGTCGAGATGTAGTAAAAATCTAAGGTTTATTTTATACAGAGGAAATAATCAGATCAGAATGAAATAAAGTCTATTCATTTATCTACCCCCCCCCCAGGGAGGAGGTCGGAGGGGGGGGGTTACGCCGATAAGATTAAGAGATTTCCCACGACGCTAGAACTGCTGGGTTTTGATTTAGAAGTAGAAGCTAACATGAGATTGAAGTAAATTGTATTTCCAATCTTTCCGGAAATGGGTAACCCCTTTCCCCATTAAGTGACAAGAGATGTTGGGAATCTGCCACGTTTTTTAACCCGAGTAACTACTAATTGTTAATGAAATTGGCACGGTTAGTGAACATTGGCGATGCTGAAACGGCTTTGCTTAAGCTGTGTGAGGAAAAAACCTCATGCGCAGTTTACGAAGAGGGAGTTGAAAAGACTTACCTATCTCACTAAGGTATATGATTGGTTTGAGGAGCGCCTAGAAATTCAGGCGATTGCGGACGATATTACTAGTAAATATGTTCCTCCACATGTGAATATATTTTATTGCTTGGGGGGAATCACGCCGACTTGCTTCTTGGTTCAAGTAGCCACCGGTTTTGCCATGACCTCTTATTATCGTCCGACTGTTACAGAAGCTTTTTCTTCAGTTCAATATATAATGACTGAAGTTAATTTTGGTTGGCTAATTCGATCTGTTCATCGGTGGTCAGCAAGTATGATGGTATTAATGATGATTCTGCATGTATTTCGGGTTTATCTCACGGGCGGATTCAAAAAACCTCGCGAATTGACTTGGGTTACTGGGGTGATTCTAGCTGTATTAACCGTCTCTTTCGGTGTAACTGGATATTCCCTACCCTGGGATCAAATCGGTTACTGGGCTGTCAAAATTGTAACCGGCGTACCCGAAGCTATTCCCCTAGTAGGGTCTTCATTAGTAGAGTCATTACGGGGAAGTGCTAGTGTTGGCCAATCAACATTAACCCGTTTTTACAGCTTACACACCTTCGTGTTGCCACTTCTTACTGCTGCTTCTACGCCGATGCATTTTCTAATGATCCGTAAACAAGGCATTTCGGGTCCCTCATAATTCAGTTGTTGAGTCAGGGGTGGGAGAAGTAGCTGCCGCTACATCGGCGGAAAATATCACCTCCAAGTTCTTTAGGGGGTTGTCATTCTGTCGCCGATGATACTTATTACTAAGCCGGGTGGTAAGTTATCCAGCGGATTTAGTTATTGTCTCGGACTAGTGAGACAAGATGATTGAAGTGTAGAAGGAAAAAATTTGGATTACGGGAGTGTGTGACTTGTCTCGAGACGTGTAGGCTATGCAGACGCTAAATCGAATACTGCTGCAGCCAAAGATGTATCTTCTTCCCAACCTATCTTTTGGACTAAGATTCGAAACCTGGATATAAAAATCTATTTTTCGGACTAAGACTGAAGCTTTTTGGAGAATGTTTTCCATGATCAATTCAAAAATTTTGAAAGGCCTCATGAAACCCTATATATCTAATTGGGTATATATCTAATTGGGATTGTGTGAAGCTTTTGAACATACGGTTTCTAATCCGACGCGTACATTTCTTTCGCATCAAACGTTAATTGTTTGTAGAAGCAGCCGTTGGGGTAAAAAAAAGATCTAAAGATATATGTAGCCAACGTTGTAACAAGTTAAAATCCTATACCTCAGTTTATAATTATCTTGTCTTGTATAAACAAACAAGGATATGACGCGTGGGTATGGGGTACGAGATAACCCGCGAAGCCTTCCTTCTTCCGTTACTGAGCCGATTCGGATCAAAAGCCATGTTGCAAAATAACTTTTTTGCGTGTGCGTCCTCTCTTCATTTGCCAGCCTAGTCGTTGCAGGATGAGAAAATTTCAAATCTGCTCGAGCCGTATGAGGAGAAATTCTCACGTTCGATTCTTATGGGGGAATGAGAAGTCCACCCCAATAACAAAAAAACCTGACTTGAACGATCCTGTTTTGAGAGCAAAATTAGCTAAAGGTATGGGGCATAATTACTACGGGGAACCCGCTTGGCCCAATGATCTTTCATATATATCTCCTGTAGTAATATTGGGAACCATCGCTTGTACCGTAGGTTTGGCTGTTTTAGAACCATCAATGATTGGTGAACCGGCAAATCCATTTGCAACTCCCTTGGAGATATTACCTGAGTGGTATTTTTATCCTGTGTTTCAAATACTTCGCACAGTGCCCAATAAATTATTAGGTGTTCTTTTAATGGCGTCAGTACCCGCAGGTTTGTTGACCGTTCCCTTTCTCGAAAATGTCAATAAATTTCAGAATCCGTTTCGGCGGCCAGTAGCCACAACAGTCTTCGCAATTGGCACCGCGGCCGCCATTTGGTCAGGTATTGGGGCAACTTTACCCATAGATGGATCTCTAACTTCGGGGCTTTTCTAACACCTTTCTATCTACCACTAACCTAAAAACTATTTGAATTTAGTCTAGGGAACAATTGTCAGCCCCCGGGCTAGGACAAGACTTCCCCAGACTTGGTTAATTTTGAATTGAAAATATTGACTTCTTTAGATAATTGATTTCTATTTGTTTACTCAAAAATAATTGGGAATCAACTCCCAATTTACCAGGTTTGGTTAATTTCTATTTCCCCTCTAAAACTTCCAAAGATGAAGGTGTGACACAGAAGAAATGAGATCGCTTGTCTCAGAAATAATACAAATAGGATTCCGTCATTTGTTTCTCCTACTTAAGATGTATCTCATTTTGGGGTAATTCTGAGGCGAAACGCTCCCACAAAGCTTTTGAAACCTGATCTACAGATTTTTGTCCAAAACTCTTTATTTTTGATAAATCCTCTCGGCTGTAATTAAGCAAATCGGCAATGGTATGTATTTCTGCTTCTTTAAGACAATTAAAGGCTCTGGCAGGTAATTCTAGTTGGTCAATAAACGCATCTTCGGATAGCCTCTTCCCTAGTTCATTCCCATCATGAAATTGTGAAGGTAACTTCATTGAGGGGAAGAGACCTTCATCATCTCCTGAGCAGGAGACGTCTTCCCGTTTCACGTGCAAAGAAGGACTTGATAGTTCTATTAGTTTTTCAGAAGCCTCGCTAATTGCTTCGTCTGGGGTCGAACTACCATTAGTCCATATCTCAATGAGTAATATTTCTCGCGTCGCTTCACCACTTCCAAATAGATGTACGCTATAGTTTACGTTTCGAACGGGCATAAAAACAGCATCAACAGGAAATTCTCCATTTTTATATCCATCGAAATTTCCTATACGGTATCCACAACCTCTTTCAACTTTTAATTCAATAGTTATAGATATTGGTTGAGTGATAGTAACTATATGTTGCAAATTATCAACCGCTTTTACGGAGGGTGGGAATGATATATCACCCGCAGTTATTTTTTTGGGACCTGTTACAGATGAAATTGCTTCTTTAACATCATTGAAGTCGCCCTTAAGTGCAACTTCCTTTAGATTAACTAAAACATCATGTATTGCCTCTTCAATACCCGTTACTGTGGAATATTCGTGAACAACTCCGTGAAACCGTGCACATGTTATACTCGTCCCTCGAATCTCTCCTGGTGATGCTCTACGCGTGGCAATTCCCACAGTACTAGCTTGGCCCCTTTTAAAGGGAGATACAACGAAACGACCATAATGAAGACGCTTATTATCTACCCTAGATTCGACACATTTCAATTGAATTACCTGGGTACAGATGGACTTCTCACACGTAAGCATAAAAGAATCCCCCTTTAGGTTTTATAGAACGACTAATTAGACACGTCTTTTTCGGGGGGGTCGGCACCCATTATATGGCATGGGGGTCACATCACGTACAAAACTGAGAATTACGCCACTTCGTCGAATGGCCCTCAAAGCGGTGTCTCTTCCAGGGCCGGGTCCGCTCATCGTAATTTCTGCTTGCTTCATACCCCGTTCCATCGAAGCACGGATAGCGTTTTCCGCTGCAGCTTGGGCGGCAAATGGTGTACTTTTGCGTGTACCCTTAAATCCACAGGCACCCGCCGAACACCGAGTAGCTACCTATCCCCGAACGTCCGTAACAGTAATAATGGTATTATTAAAACTTGCTTGGATATGAATAACCCCCTTCTGTATTCCACGCTTCGCTTTTCGTGAACGAATCTTTTTTGAGTTAGTTAACATAGTTAATTGATTCTTTATATCCAAAGGTTATTATTAATTGTTAATTAGTTCCACGCTTAACTCTTCTGACTATCCCTGCCTCTGCTTATGCTTTGGGTTGCAACAAATTACCATGATTCGTCCACGTCTACGAATCAATCGACACTTTTCACATATTTTGCGAATAGAGGCACGAATTTTCGTAGCTACAACCTTAAATTAGTTGGATCAATCTATTGATAGATTCAAGATACATTATTCTTTTTTACGAATCAAAACAAGAAGTTGAACAAGCAGATAATTACTAAATGGCGGCACCAATACCAAAATCTAGTGATTGTTATTTGTCTGCCTACTTCGAAGTCGATAGATGATACACCCTTTGGTAAGATCATATGGACTCAATTCAACTCTTACCCTATCTCCCGGTAATATTCTTATGTAACTCCGTCAGATCTTTCCCGATATGTGGGTCAAAACTTGGCATCCATTATCCAAACAAACTCGAGACATAGCATTGGGAAGCGATTCCGTAACTGTACCTTCTATGTCAATAGGATTCTGCTTCTTCATCATCCGAGCTAACTAAACCTCCCTTAAATCATAGATTTTTTTGATAAATTGCTAACTCAGTTGATGCGGCTAACAGTTTATTTGCAACGTAGTCATTTTGAAAACAAGTTATCTTTCGTTGGGAAGAAGTTTCCGAATTACCAGACGTGGCACAGAATCTCACCCCCAATCTTCTTGTGTCGAGCCTCCCGATCTGTAATAAGTCCATGCGACGTCGATGAAATTGCAACTCCCATACCGCCTAATATTTTAGGAATTTGCCGACGATCGGAATAGACCCGCAATCCAGGTTTGCTAATACGCCTGATAGCTGCAATGTAGGGGTCTTTCTTCTTACCGAGATATCTCAAGCTCACATCCATAAATTCCTTCCCATCATTATCCCTGCGTCTCACAGCGTCTTTTAGAAAACCTTCTTCCACCAAAATTTCTACGACGCGTTCGGTCATCTTAGTGGCAGGTATTCTGATCATAGCTTTCTTTCTTGTGTTGCCATTTCTTATGGCAGTAGGTGCGGTAGAAATAGCATCGTTAGCCATAAAATATCAATCAGTAGTTTTTGCAGTTATCAATACTAGAATGATTCCTAACCCCTTGTCTTCTTCTGTCTCATCTAATTAGATTTCGTATATTGGGTATATTTATAGACATTTGACAAAGTTTCAAGCCGAATTTATAAATTCGGTTTGAAACTTTGTCAAACTGATGATGCTAAGTTAATTCAATTATTAATCTTTACAATACCTCGGGAGCCAAGGAGACTACTTTGGTGAAATTGTAATCCCTCAATTCTCTAGCTACTGGGCCGAAAATCCTAGTCCCCCTGGGATTTCTTTCCTGGTTAGTAATAGCAGCCGCATTGTCATCAAATCCAACAATCATTCCGTTACATCGTCTTATCCCTCTGCGAGTACATACTACCACCGCCCTAACCACTTCCGACCTTTTTAGAGACATATTGGGTACTGCTTCCTTAACTACAGCCACTATGATATCACCCATACCCGCATATTTGCGGTTGCCGGTTCCTAACACTCGAATACACATCAATTTCCGGGCTCCGCTGTTGTCTGCTACATCTGAATAACTTTGAGTTTGAATCATTTGGTAATCGAAAAAAATGATAGGTTTATTTGTACTATATTTGAATGAAAGGAAATATATTCCACCCAAATATTTTTCGGAATAAGAATAAGTTAATTACCGCTGCTGCGACTAATCTAACCCAATTGGGTTGATAAAGTTTATTTGCTTCACTAATAATCGGGATGAAGTTTCAGATGCTATCATTGTCGTCGCTTTCTTCTCAGTCATTGGATTCTCCACTTTTTCGTCTTCCACAAGTTTCACGATTCGGCAGCAGTTATTACTCGAGTGGGTACGGGTATTTTGTGGGCAGCCACTGCCATGGCGACTTTGGCTACATCTTCCGATATTCCACTCAATTCATAAATGATTCGGCCTGGTTTAATTGCAGATACCCAATATTCCGGAGATCCCTTGCCTGACCCCATACGCGTCTCCGCGGGTCTCATCGTGATGGGTTTGTCGGGGAAGATGCGTATCCACAGCTTCCCGCCTCGACGAGCATAGCGCGTTATTGACCTCCTTCCCGCCTCTATTTGTCTAGCAGTAATCCAAGCAGGTTCAGGGGCTTGAAGAGCAAATTTTCCAAAGGAGATGGCATTGCCGCGACTAGATATTCCCCTCAATCTTCCTCTATGTTGCTTACGATATTTAGTTCGTCTGGGGTTACAGTCGATATTGACAGAATTTATCAATCTCTGATACAGAACCGAACGTGGGAGTCTACTTCCAACCGGCTCCTCATGAATTTGATATTACTCCTCATATTTTGTCAACTTACCAACTATTCTTTCGCCACCTCAGATTATTTTTCATTCCATTTATGAGTCGCACCTCATTCAACTATTACTTGGTGCTAAATCCATGAGCGAGAATAAGCTCGATCTTCTAATCTATCTTTGCTTCTAAAATATGGGCTTCTCTCGCTATCCCATCCGCCAAATCTCGAAATTAATTCACTGAATGAATGAGATTCGGAAGTCCCCTCGTTTTTTTAGTCTCTTAGAACAAACGTTTTGGTCCCCCCTCCCAGCGGCGGAGCTTCTCACCCAATATCATTTCTGCTAAGTCAACATTCCTAGGATTAATTGACTCGAAGCTCTATTTTACCCTGATATTGATACTTCGTAAATCGATGCTACATCACGCAGCTTTTCGGGGGTTGAGCAATTAACCATACGATTTCGACAAAGAAAAATGAAGTGATTTTGACTTCTCTTCGTCGAGGTAATCATAAATTGGTATTTGTTTCAGCTTCCTCATGGGAAGATTTTCCATGGGTAGAAATTCCAATTGCGACGGGGTAACCTCATTCTGTCTCGTCTCCGGCAGTCACTGATTCAGTACTCGAAAACAGATGGTTCATTACCCAATCAATTAGTCTTTCTTGTAGATAAAGAGATGTTGCTTGAACGAGTCGCACACTAAGCATAGCAAAGATCTCCTGGCATTTGAAATGAAAAGGTTGAAGCTGGAGTAGGATGAAGCTAATTGAAGTTCTGTCAAAATTTGTTAAATAGTTCTTCTTCCATGGGGTAAGGATCACCCAGTACCCCGAAATGTCCAGGTCTTTATGCCTAGAACCCCGTAAATTGTTTGAGCCGGGTGGTATGAATATCCAATACGAGCTTTGATGGTGTGGAGAGGGACTCGACCTTCCCGAGCCCATTCAACCCGAGCCATCTCGCTACCATTGAGGCGTCCAGCTATTTGTATCTTGATACCTCTATCACCGGTTCTTCCAACCAATTCAATTGCTTTTTTCATGGTTCGTCGGAAAGGAACTCTATTTCTTAATTGTGAGGCAACATGTTCCGCCAAGATTTTCGGTTCTCCATACGGTTGGGTTATACTAGTTAGTACTACTCGGAGCTTCCGAGTTTCGATTCCTAAGATGTTCTCGATATAGCCCCTCATTTGACTAATCCCCAAATCTTGTTCTTCAATAAGTAAATCAGGAAATCCAGTATGTATATCAATCCGAATTAGATCTGTTTTTCGCCGGATTTCAATACGTCCAACTCCGCCATAATTTGTGGCATCTGTCATATGGTTTGCAATATACTTCTCAATAGAGGTACGTATTTGCCTATCTCCTTCAAGAAACTTTGGGTAATCTTTTGTCTGTGCGAACCAGTGAGAATAATGCTTCTAATTTACACCGAGTCGAAAACCGAGTGGATGAATCTTTCGCCCCATATCTATTTCTCCCCAATTCAATATGAATTTATTGAAGTATCTTTTTTTGCAGTCTCTCCAAACTTTCAGATAAAACGTTCCAATGGGTAAACATTCTATATGGAATCATCTTTCCATATCTCCAACCTTGTTGAACTTCGACTTAATAGTTACTTTGCAAACGGGTTTCTTTATCGGGCAACCTCGGCCTTGTGCTCGAGGGCGGAACCTTCTCAAATAGGTAGAAGTTTCGACTCAGGCTTCACTAATGAACAAGCCGGATTTATTCAATCCAAAATTGGCATTGGCGTTTGCCGCTGCAGGAAGTATTAGTTGCGATACTAGAGAACATGTTTTGTAAGGCATAAATTCGGGTAATACAAGCGCTTCTCCGTATGAACAACCCCGGATTCGATTGAGAATCCGTCTTATTTTGGTAGCTGATACACGAATATTTTTTCCCGGAGCTCGTGCTCCAATTTCTGATCTTTCTTCGTTTTCCATAAGATATGATTTCCCAATTATCGACGAGATCCTTTATCGTTTCTTGCATGTCCCCTAAAATTACGAGTGGGTACAAATTCACCCAATTTATGACCCACCATGCGATCGGTTATATAAATAGGTAGGTGCTCCCGCCCATTATACACGGCAATGGTGTGACCGATCATGATGGGTACAATTGTAGAAGCTCGAGACCAAGTGACAACCAACTTTCTCTCTTTCTGTATATTCAGGTTTTCAACTTCCCTTATTAAATGGTTAGCTACAAAAGGGCCTTTTTTTGATGAACGTGCCATAGCCGATTAACCCCCGCTTAATATTTTCATATATCAATACCCCTTACGTCGACGAAGTATGAGGGGGTTGCTGCATCTTCCATTTCTCCGACTCCTTCGTCCAAGCGCAACATGTCCCCAAGGGGTTGATGGGTTTCTCCTACCAATCGATGTTCTGCCCTCCCCCCCTCCGTGGGGATGGTCCACGGGATTCGTAGCTGAACCTCTCACTTTCGGCCGTCTACCTAACCAGCGCTTGGATCCAGCTTTTCCCAAGCCTTCATTGTTAATATCAATGTTTCCGACTCGTCCGATACTTGCTAAACAATTCTGAGATATTAGACGAATTTCATTGGAAGGTAATCTTAATGTAGCTAGTTTCCCTTCCTTTGCAACTACTTTCGCTGCTGCGCCAGCTGATCTAACCGATTATCCGCCTCTCCCAGATCTTAATTCTATATTATGTATAATAGTACCTAAAGGTATTTTGGTCGAGGTAGACCCTCCCCCCCTCCTCTTACTTATCCTCAGAAGGAGGAAACGACCGGGGAAGACCCCTTCCCAAACTGTACAAGCTTCTTTCGAAGCATACAGCTTTCCGGATACGAGAAGCACCGCTGTTAGGTTTTAGTAGCACCAAATTTAATTGATGATTACTGAAAAGCGAGTCATTTTTGAGTCACCTATTTTATATCCTCGGCTTCTTCGCCTGCATCTGGCTCCCTCTCGATAATCCAGTAATTCAAGAGAATTTAGCAACAGAATTGGTGACTTCGATGATTCGCGTCGGCATTAATAAATGTTCGGGATAACTTAGGAAACCGCCTCTCTTTAGCATCGACGTAGCTACAATTCCATACATTTCTTCTCCATGTCACTCCGTGGCTTCGATTTTGCCTCTGACTGCCAAACCGAGTGTCTCGAATTCGTAATCTTCATGTATCTATAGAATAGGATGCCCCTTCTTTGTTAGTATAATTTCGAGATTATTTACCTGTTTCCATATTATCTCACCTCCGCAATTTGATATATGTCGAATTGCTTCAGACTGTAGCACGCGCTGCTGTCCCTATTTGGTTACCCCAACAAGGTTTACTTCATTTTACTTAATAACTTCGAAGTAGTGCGAGGTTTTCGGGACAAGCCTACAACCCGATCGATTAATTTCGAAATACGCGAATCAACTATTCGACCCGCACTCAGAGGTAGGGCATTTCCAACTGAAATGGATGCGTCAGGACTAGATGTTACGTTGTCTCCAATCCTCACCCCCCGTGGATGTAAGATGTATCTTTTATGACCATCTGTATAGTTGATTAAACAAATGAAAGCATTCCGATTGGGGTCGTATTCGATACTGGCTATTCTTCCGTCAACGTCCAACTTGTCGCGCCGAAAATCAATTTTACGATATAGACGCTTGTGTCCTCCCCCTCTATGTCTACTGGTAATGATCCCCACATTATTGCGACCACTTCTAGACATTTTAAAATAAGTTAATTGTTTGTGGGGCTTAGATTCCGTCGTTTCACCAAATTGTAGAGTAGCCCGGCTTCGAGTACCTGGAGTATATGCCTCATATAGTCACATGGCCATACTTATTCTTCCCTCTTATATTTATGCATAATCTCCTATTTGATAAGAAGATAAACTCTTTCCAGGTATTAGTTTAGAAATAGTGGAATGAAAAAATTAGATCGAAGTTTAATTATCATCTTTTTTTCACCTGCGAAATTCGAATTCAATCTAGTTTTTTTTTTAGTTCTTACTCGACTACTGTTGATCCTTTCGACTTTAACGTCGAAAATCTGTTCAATCCAATTTTTCATTTCAGTTTTGGTCAACTTCGAATTTACATGAAAAGTATATTGATTTTGTTGCAACAAACGAATAGATTTTTCGGTAATCAATTGATTTTTTGGCTTATCCATAGTATCCTTCTCACTTCATAATTAGTTCTATCCAATTTTTACTGATCCTACTCCTCATAACTCCTGTATAGTTTACTCATCTGTCTCCCCCCGAAACCAATATCAGGTCTACCTGCTTCATAAACATATCTTCAAATTACTTAGCTCCTTCTTCATCTTCCTCCTCCACTTGCATCCAACAGGAGTTGAACCTGTGAATTCGCCAATTATGAGTTGGGTGCTTTAACCGTTCAGCCATGGATGCCAATTAATAATAGTTTAACATGATTGCCGAGACTATGTCAAAGTCGAAGTCGAAGTGGGAGGGAGTTAGATAGGAAAGTACCTAACTTGTTAATATCGTTTCTAGATGCATGTGGTAAAAAAAGGTTATTCAATCTCAAATATTACTCTGATTTTTATTACGAATTACACAAATTTTACTCTCTCAGATCTACTTCCTTCAGTCGGTAATCTGTCAACTTTGCCGGAACGTATTTTAATTTTCAGTTTAATTACAGTTATTGTAATCGATTTATCAAACAAGGGAAAAAATACAACTTTGCTTTACCAAATTTCGTTAATATCTATGTTAATTGGCGTGGTTGCTTCACTATGTCAATGGGGAATCCAATTTTTTTTAATCTCTTTCGAAAATTCTCGAATCAGTAATTTTAGTTATATATTTAGATTTCTTCTGTTGACTTGTTCGATATTATCTGTTCTGTTATCAATTGATTACATACGATGTTCAAAAATGGCTTTGGCAGAATTTCTGTTTTTCATATTAGCTGCAGGTTCGGGCGGAATGGTTCTTTGCTGGGCAAATGATTTGGCCACCCTTTACGTGGCATTGGAACTTCCAAGCCTATCTTCTTGTTTTTTGTCTGGACATACTAAAAGGGATATAAGATCAAATGAAGCAACTACGAAATTTCTATTGATGGGTGGAGCAAGCTCGTCTCTTCTACTATATGGTTTTTCTCTGTTGTATGGAATTTCCGGTGGACAGCTTCAGCTTGATAAAATAGCAAGTGAACTCCCGTTTAGTCAGCATTTCACTGTAATCTATGTTGCTGTTGCGTCTATTACAGTTGGAATGGCATTTAAACTTTCTCTCGTTCCTTTCCATCAATGGACTCCTGATGTATATGAAGGAGTGTGATTCGTCTGAAAAACAAATTAATCATGACGAATAAGTATATAAAGTCATAATTGTTTTTTGGGGCGTCCTGCGAGTGCACGGAAATGCAAAAATTTCCCCATGATAGTAGTTACCTAAATTAGCTTCTCTCTTGCCGTATAATAAGATTCATGCATTGTTCAACTAATAACATACGAGTGAAACAGAGGTAAATGGCGATATTTGGTAGACCCCCTTTTCTATCATAGATCCAACTATCTATTTCCATTCTCTCTTCTATTATGGGTATATTTTCGAAATGAGAAAGAAGAAGAAAGAGAAAGATTGGTAGTTTATGCGGATTTGGCTATAAATCCAATTTATCTCTGTGTAATTTTTCACAATTTGATGGAAAGTGAATAGGCTTGATCCTTCAAAAGCTACTGACAAATTCCTCCAAGTTGATAAATCACCCCAAGATATTATTAAATTGAAGAATATGTGCGCTTACTTTGCTAGGAACGAAAAAAGTCGCAATTTGTCTCTCCCGCCCGACGTGTGCCTACCAACTCAACAAGTAGTTCTAGTTGTTGAAAGGATTCCGTTGAAAAATGAGGAAGGGTAAACAAGCAAGAAAGAATTCGAGACGAAACTCCTCTCCTGGTGGGTAATCCAAACAAATGATGAGGGATTCCTCGAGAAGTTAACAATTAATCCCCATATTGAATGATTATGAATTATTCAAAGAATAATGGGTTTGAGACATACACGAGGAAGGTTCTGGAGCAAAATCAGTTATGAATCTCTTATGAACCGGGAGCCGTGTGAAGTAAGAATTTCATGCACGGTTCTGAATGAGCGGAAAGATCGGAAATCCTCTTTTCGACTCTGACTCTCCTATACCAGTCGTTGCTTTTTTCTCCGTTACCTCTAAAGTAGCAGCTCCAGCTTTATTTACGCGACTCTTCGGTCTAACTTTTCCATATTTATCTAATGAGTGGCATATCGTGGTAGGATTATTAGCTACTTCTAGCATGATATTAGGAAATCTAATTGCCATTACTCAAATAAGTATGAAACGTATGCTAGCTTATCCCTCTATAAGCCAAATTGGATATATTCTGATTGGAGTACTTGCTGCAGACCCGGAGAACGGTTACGCAAGTATGATAACTTATACGTTTATTTATATACTCATGAATCTGGGAACTTTTGCTCGTATCACCTCATTCAGTTTACGAACCGGAACTGATAATATTAGGGATTACGCGGGATTATACATGAAGGATCCTGTTCTAACATTCTCTCCGGTTTTACGTCCACCATCCCTAGGGGGTATCCCTCCACCATCCGGTTTTTTTGGTAAACTCTATCTCTTTTGGCATGGATGGAAAGCTGGTTCGTACCCATCAGTTCTGGTAGCGCTCGTCACAAGTGTAATTTCCATCTACTATTATCTCAAAATAATTAAATTGATGTTCACTGGGAAGAATGGGAGTGGCGATGCACCCACAACTTCTATACAAAATTCATTAGTTTCTCCATCAATTTCAAAAAGTTCTATTGAAATAGCTATGATCATTCGTGCACTAGCATCAATCCTATCGGGTATATTAATAGATCCCATTATCGGGATCACACGGAATACTTTATTCTAGATTCACTTCTCTTCTTGTGACGCGAACTCCCTTGTTTCGAATGATTTTTATTAGAAGCCAGTTCTGCTGTCCCAACTAGTCTGTCTCTGCAACTTACGAAATAGTTATATCTTCTTCGGTAATTGATCCTGACATTTTCCTATCTAGCTTGTATTTGTCTTCTCGCACCCGGAATCACTTGCTAGGAAAATGATCACCCGTCTACTCCGGAGGAGATATAAGTATTTCCGCGCGATGCGCAGCTGGGGTTGGGCAGTAACAACCCATGCTGCTACATCCAAGTAGTTAGGCAAGTATTTAGGCGGAAAGGGAATGCCTATCTCTTCCGCATCTTCATATGGTCTTATTTTATGTATTATTTTATTGATACTGAAAAAAAGAAAAAAGATTTGCTTACGAGGCAGGCGTGGGCTTGTCAGGTCGCGAAAAAAGGAGATTCTCTGTAGGGAGAGGGGATCAACCATCCCTAAAGGGATGGTTGATTGCGGGCGAAAATAGATTCGAACCCTCGACCGTCGTCAGTATGAAGTGGAACCTTACCACTTCATGAAAAAGCAATGAGTGATGAAGAAGGTCCAGGTGCCTCGTCTAAACCTGACCTGGGTGGAGTCCCGAATTAGTCAATTTGGTGATAAGGGAGTAAAAATTCGGTTCAGCAGTTGACAGGCATATAGATATACTCCTACAATAGGGTAGGATTGGTGAGCGTAACTCCGCCGCGTTTCCCTGCCTCAAAGGAGGGGTAGACATACTAGACTCAAAATAGAGTACCGCGTAGTACGGAGGTTCGAATCCTACGCGAGACGTCCATAGGTCTCGCTTCTCTGGGAGAAGTCTCCCGACTTCTCGCTTCTCACCAATGGAACCCACAACTTTCCCTTGGTCAACTTCCATGCTTGTTTTCTCGAGTGAGGTAGCACTGGAAATGTCTCTCCGACTCGAGAGATGGGTGGGTCCTACCTCAGAGATATGTGAGGCAGTAAGTCCCACCTTCTCTTCTTCGTCTTCCCGAACCAAGGCTGGGACGGCAAATCCTAACATCCGAAAGTTTTGGGGCGATACCCGAAACTGAAGGAATAGTATCACAGATACGTAAGATAGATAGAAAGTAAAGCAGAAACAAAAAAGTACGACTGAGATATGAACGTGATTCCTCTCAAAAATTTGAATTTCGATGAAGTGAACCAAAAAGATTAGTAGTTGGTTGCATGGTGTCTCATCAAACACCCGGGGGGGGGGTGGGACTCAAAATCCCACCCTTCCTTTGTTCCCAGAGGACTTCAAATCCTTCGAATGGGACTCGAATCCCATTCATAACCCAAGTATCTGGTTAGGGATATCTAACCAGATACTTGGAGTTTCCACCTAAATCTTTATGATGATCAAATATTGATCGAGCAAGAAATGAAAAAGATGCTCTTATCTCTTCGAGAGATATCTTATCTTCAGCGTAGCTCCCGAAATTACATGCCGACTCCTCCCGATACAAAATACAGAACCCCAAGATAGATAGAGGGAAAATTTCATCTGGGGATGATTGATTGCGGGCGAGGAGGGATTCGAACCCCCGACACCGTGGTTCGTAGCCACGTGCTCTAATCCCCTGAGCTACAGGCCCCGACCCTACTGGATCCGTTTCAGGATTCACTTCTACGAAATAGACTGGACTAGAACCAACTTCTTCTTCCCTCCATCTATCTATCCTTTTTCTGGAGGTTGGTAAAGACGCGTAAGCCCAACCCAAGATTACCCCCACTCATTGGCCCCCTTTCTCTTACTGAGAAAGGAGTGAAAGGATGTTCTATATGAAGTTCCGGATAGAGATGAACCCCATGATGAAGGGCATTCCATCCTTTTTCTTCATCCTGGCGTCGAGCTAT